GAGGGCTATTAGCTCAGTTTGTAAAAAATGAGGGCTATTAGCTCAGTTGGTCAGAGCGCACCCCTGATAAGGGTGAGGTCGCTGGTTCAAATCCAGCATAGCCCACCAGTTCTTTTTTATGAAAAAAGTTAATCAATTTACTTAATTAGCAAAAGATAATTAAGGCTTTACTTAATTAGCAAATCTAATTAAGGGGATATAGCTCAGTTGGTAGAGCGCTGCCCTTGCAAGGCAGATGTCAGCGGTTCGAGTCCGCTTATCTCCACCAACCAGTTAAAAACTAGTTTTTTAACGTGTTGGTTTTTTTATTTAATTGTTCTTGTTATTATTTATTTTCTCTATTTTTTTAAACTTTGTGACTTTTTTTTATAACTATGTATAAAAAAAGAGAAAAAACAAGAAAAAAAAACATAACAATTAAACAATTAAAAAATGGTCAAAGGACAGAAGGCGTAGGGTGGATACCTAGGCACCTAGAGACGAAGAAGGGCGTGGTACCGACGAAATGCTCCGGGGAGCTGGAAACAAGCGATAATCCGGAGATTCCCGAATAGGGCAACCTCTTGAACTACCTGCTGAATTCATAGGCAGGAAAGAGATAACCCAGCGAACTGAAACATCTTAGTAGCTGGAGGAGAAGAAAGCAAACGCGATTCCCCAAGTAGCGGCGAGCGAAAAGGGAACAGCCTAAACCAGTTGTTAGACTGGGGTCGTGGGAAAACAAAATTAAAAACAAAAAAATTGTTTACGAAGCAGCTGAATCCTGCACCATAGATGGTGAAAGTCCAGTAGTTAACGAAAAGCGTGTTGGTTGGAAATTCTTTGTTTATCCCGAGTAGCATGGGACACGTGAAATCCCGTGTGAATCAGCGAGGACCACCTCGTAAGGCTAAATACTCCTAGGTGACCGATAGTGAAACAGTACCGTGAGGGAAAGGTGAAAAGAACCCCTGTAGGGGAGTGAAAAAGAACATGAAACCCTACGCTGTCAAACAGTGGGAGGATAACAATATCTGACCGCGTGCCTGTTGAAGAATGAGCCGGCGACTTAGAAGAAGTGGCAAGGTTAAGGAGTATTATCTGGAGCCAGAGCGAAAGCAAGTCTGAATAGGGCGTTATTTCGTCACTTTTTCTAGACCCGAACCCGGGTGATCTAACCATGACCAGGATGAAGCTTGGGTAACACCACGTGAAGGTCCGAACCGACCGATGTTGAAAAATCGGCGGATGAGTTGTGGTTAGGGGTGAAATACCAATCGAACTCGGAGCTAGCTGGTTCTCCCCGAAATGCGTTGAGGCGCAGCGGTTTATGAGGCTGTCTAGGGGTAAAGCACTGTTTCGGTGCGGGCTGCGAAAGCGGTACCAAATCGTGGCAAACTCTGAATACTAGATATGCTGTTCATAAGCCAGTGAGACGGTGGGGGATAAGCTTCATCGTCAAGAGGGAAACAGCCCAGATCACTAGCTAAGGCCCCAAAATGATCGTTAAGTGGCAAAGGAGGTGAGAATGCTGAAACAACCAGGAGGTTTGCTTAGAAGCAGCCACCCTTTAAAGAGTGCGTAATAGCTCACTGGTGGAGCGTTCTTGCGCCGAAAATGTCCGGGACTAAATGATCTGCCGAAGCTGTGGGATACTTTTTTTCAATTATCGGTAGGTTTTACTACTGATAACAAAGTATCGGTAGGGGAGCGTTCTGCTGTAGGGTGAAGCATTAATGGAAGTTAGTGTGGACGAAGCGGAAGTGAGAATGTCGGCTTGAGTAACGCAAACATTGGTGAGAATCCAATGCCCCGTAAACCTAAGGATTCCTCCACTAGGTTCGTCCATGGAGGGTGAGTCAGGACCTAAGGTGAGGCCGAAAGGCGTAGCCGATGGCAAACAGGTTAATATTCCTGTACTACTTTTTGTTGGTACCGAGGGACGGAGCAGGCAGGGGTAAGCTGGATTTGGATTTCAGTGGAAGCTTTCAAGACGTTGAGAGATAGAAGAAAAACTATTTTGAGTTAAGAAGTGATACGTTTTCACTCTTTCTTTGGAGTGAGAATTTACTAGCTGTCATACTTCCAAGAAAAGCTCGCACTACACATAAGACAAAAAGTACCTGTACCGAAAACCGACACAGGTAGGTTGGTAGAGAATACCAAGGGGCGCGAGACAACTCTCTCTAAGGAACTCGGCAAAATGACCCCGTAACTTCGGGAGAAGGGGTGCCAAGTAAAAACTTGGCCGCAGTGACCAGGCCCAGGCGACTGTTTACCAAAAACACAGGTCTCCGCAAAGTCGTAAGACAACATATGGGGGCTGACGCCTGCCCAGTGCCGGAAGGTTAAGGAAGTTGGTTATTCTTCAAGAAAAAGCTGACGACCGAAGCCCCGGTGAACGGCGGCCGTAACTATAGACTTTTGTAGTTAAAAAATCTAGCTATTTGCTGGAAAATCTCGACAATCTAGCACTACTTGTAGGATTTCGTGTTTAGAAGCTCTTGACAGTTCGCTGTCGCTCTCATGATAAACACTCTTGATTTATCAATCAAGAAATTACCTAGAAGTGAAAATGTGACTAGTTTTTTTTGAACACGGTTGTTTTTGAGCACGGTAGTACAAAAAGATAGAGGCAATCAGCAGGAAAGACTTTCATATGCCAAAAATTTATGACATTAAAAAAGTCCCACCTGAAAAAGGGTATTATATTGCTGGTTTTGTAGATGGTGAAGGAAGTTTTTTTCTTACCGCACGGCCACGCAAAGACTATTCTAGTGGGTGGAAATTTTCAGGTCATTTTAATGTGAGTAATTCAGATAAACTTGTGTTGGAAATTTGTAGAAAATATCTTGGGTGTGGCAAAATTCGAGAATCTCGTCAAGGTTTTTACACGTTGGAAGTTTCTAGTCGTGTACTGTTGAAAAGGTTTATTCTGCCTTTTTTTAGACGCTTTGGCTTTCTCTCCAATAAAAAGAAACACGAATTCCAGGTATTTCAAAAAACTCTTCAACTTCTTGAACATGGAATACACACGCAAAACGACCTAGAAAATATATTAGTTTTACGAACTCGACTTAATGAGTTTCGAAAAAAACGGATTACACATAGTGATGACATAATACGTGAAACCTTTGTTTTTAGTCCTTTGGACTAAAAACTCAAAAAATGAAAGAATCCTCAGAGACTATACGCTAGACATTTTTCACCACGAAAAATGATGATATAGTCCGATCTCTATGGCGACGTAGAGGCAATTCAAGTGAAATTTCTTTCTACACTGAAATTGCGCGACTCTTTATGAGCTGTTTGCATAAAGAAAATCGTTAACATAAATGAACGGTCCTAAGGTAGCGAAATTCCTTGTCAGGTAAGTTCTGACCCGCACGAAAGGCGTAACGATCTGGGCGCTGTCTCGGAGAGAGACTCGGTGAAATAGACATGTCTGTGAAGATGCGGACTACCTACACCTGGACAGAAAGACCCTATGAAGCTTGACTGTAACCTGAAATTGGGTTCGGGCTCTTCTTGCGCAGCCTAGGTGGGAGGCGTTGAAAGTTTCTTTTCGGGGAAACTGGAGCCAACAGTGAGAGACCACTCTGGAGGAGCTAGAATTCTAATGGTGTTCCTTGAAGCAGGACACTTGACAGTTTCAGGCGGGCAGTTTGACTGGGGCGGTCGCCTTAATATGGGGCGCTTGTGTAGTAATACACAAAGCATTTATCTTGTGTAATAATACACAAGGCATTTATCTAGCTGTATGCTGGAACATCCGTTTTCTAAGTCACGTGTTTCCGTTACCATTGTGACTGAAGGAATGAAATTGCTTGATTAACAACCTTAATCAAGGAATCTAGTATCCAAGAATACCTTTTTCCATATTAACTGAGTTGTTTTAGTTTTGAAATACAATTCATAATTAAAATGTATTTACACTACAAACTCAAATTTGAATTGCGTAACAATGTCTTGGTGCGGACAATCAGCAGGGAAGTTTTGCGTCTACTTAAGACGTACTAACCCCTCAACGACTACACGCTGGACAACCAAGTCAAAAATTTGAAATTTTTGTTTTTGGTTGATGATATAGTCTGAACTACTGGGCGACTAGTAGCCACTAAAAATGGAATCTCTAAACCATGAATAAACTTTTAAAAGTGACAAAAAATCAAAAAGAAATTTTATTTGGCATTTTACTTGGAGATGCTCATGCTGAGTTTTCACAAAATGGGCAATGTGTTAGGCTGAAAATTGAACAATCTTTATTCCATCAAGCCTATGTAGAACATCTTTATCAAGTGTTTCAACCTTGGGTAAAAGGTCGTCTTCGCGAGGCTCGAGGAAAGAAGCTTTTTTCTACTTCTTTTTCACCTAGTCTCAAGTTCTATGCTACTCAATTTTACTCTGGAAAAACTAAAAAGGTTCCCAAATTAATTCATCGTTGGCTTACAGCAAAATCATTAGCTTATTGGTATATGGACGATGGGTCAATGAAATCAAAACAATCGAAAGGAGTTCTTCTTAATACACAAGGTTTTTGTTTCAAAGACGTGAAACGTCTCTGTGATGTGTTACAGTCCAAATTTCAACTTCAATGTATACCACGTCGACAAAAAGAAGGATATCAAATCTATATTTCAGGCCATAGCTATGAACGATTACGAGAATTAATTTTTGAATTTCTTCTTCCAGAGATGAGATATAAATTTCCATTACCACGTCAAAAACCTAAACTACCTGGTTGATACATATTCCAAAATGCTAAAGCATATTCGTTTCGTTTCCAAAAAAACTAAAGTTTATTCTTTCCATTTCTTTCCAAAAAACTAAAGTTTTTATTCCAAAAAGCAAAGCTTTTTGGAAAGGAATAAAAACGTTAGTTTTATTCCAAAAAGCAAAGCTTTTTGAAAAGGAATAAGCTCTGCTTTAGAAAATCAAATTCTAACGTTTTACCATGTTTTAGTAAGAGATTAACATAATTGCCTAAAAGGTAACGGAGGCGTGCAAAGGTTCCCTCAGGCTGGACGGAAATCAGCCGTAGAGTGTAAAGGCAGAAGGGAGCTTGACTGCAAGACCTACAAGTCGAGCAGGGGCGAAAGCCGGCCTTAGTGATCCGACGGTTCCGTGTGGAAGGGCCGTCGCTCAACGGATAAAAGTTACTCTAGGGATAACAGGCTGATCTTCCCCAAGAGTTCACATCGACGGGAAGGTTTGGCACCTCGATTGGCATTTTAGTCGAGGCTAAAGTGGGTGAATTGCAAGGAACTCTCGATTTCCTGAACCAGAAACGAGACAATTTGCAGCGAAGCTTCTCGAAAGGAAACAAATTCCCTTTCCTTTCCTTTCCAAATTAACGAAGTTAATGAAAGAAAAGAGAAAGAGAGCAGTAGAGATGAACGTTCAACGACTAGAGAATGAGGATTTCCTACCAATAATTTCTCCACGAGCGCCCACTAACTTTTCATTCATTTACAAGACTAACTATGATAAAAAATAGACGGCATGGATACCATTTAAATTCTTCTTATTGGCAAAACTACAAAAAAACAGTGCCTGATTTGTCAGACACTCAATTTCAAATTGCCGTTGGTATGATTTGTGAAGATGCTACCATGAGGAGAGTGAGTAAAGAGGCGTTTATTAAGTTTGAGCAAGGTTACAAACAGAAAGACTTTGTTTTTCATCTTTTTGATAATTTTGGAGGCTATACTTTTGTGGATTCCCCAAAAACTCGTTTTGATGATAAGAAAAAAAAAATCAAAAGTTACTGGTTTAGAACTTTCTCACATAAAAATTTTACACCACTCTTTGAATCATTTTATAAACTTCGACTTGATGGAAAGTATCGGAAAACAATCACTCCAAATCTCGTTTTTGACCTAGTCACTCCAAGAAGCTTAGCTTATTGGATTATGTCTGATGGGTCATTACAAAACGACAGCAAGTCAATGATTTTACATACGCAGTCCTTCACAGAAAAGGAAAATTATATAGTCAGCGATGAGTTAAACAGAAAGTTTGGCTTTCATTCAGTAGTCAAGACCCATAAAACCAACTATTTTGTGGTTTTTTTTCCGGCTCAAGACGCACAACTCCTGTTTGATCTTATCCAACCTTTCATGATTCCTTCTATGTGGTATAAATTACCCAAAATGAAAAGTTAATGACATAGTCTGAGCTGCTCCGTGAGGAGTAGATATTTAGGATAAAGAGCCTAAATGATAACAAAACTGGTCGGCTCATCGCAACCTGGGGCGGTAGTACGTCCCAAGGGTTGGGCTGTTCGCCCATGAAAGCGGTACGTGAGCTGGGTTCAGAACGTAGATTTACTGCGTTGGTTTGCAGTAATGTAAACCTAGCATCGGCTTATATCGGTGAAGCCTTCTTGAGTGTCGAACGGCTCAAATGGTAATACCGAGGGAAGACTAGATTTATGACAACATTTAATCAACTTACACCTCAACAAGTCGCTTATATTGCTGGTTTTCTTGATGGTGATGGGTGCGTCAACGCACAACTTGTTACACGTGAAGATTATATTTTAGGGTTTCAAATTCGAGTCACTGTCACTTTTTACCAAAAAACCAAACGTCATTGGTTTCTGGTGTGGCTCCAAAAAAAACTCAACTGTGGCAAGATTCGAAAACGACCAGATGGCATGTCAGAACTCACACTTGTTGGTGTTCAGACTGTGCAACCTTTTCTCCAAAAAATCGTCCAGTATCTCCTGGTAAAACGGAAACAAGCGAGCCTGGTTTTGTATATCTGTCACAATCTTTCAAAAAAGCAATCACCAGAAGATTTTGTCCGGTTATGCGAAAAAGTCGACTTGATTGAAACGTTAAATGATTCAAAAAAAAGAAGCATTAAAGCCAAGGATGTCAAAAAGCATCTTGGTGTTGACAACTAGTCCCCGTAGAGACTTAAATTCTACTTGATCACAAAAACATTTTTGTCATTTGGTCAATTAGTAGATTTTGGATATCTTCACTGGTTAGGGAAGATATAATACGCCGACTCTTTTGAGTTTCAATTTGCTCTCAGGTTTCTCTGAGGTTGCTCTGAGATTACTCTGTGGTTGCAACTCAAAAGATGAAGATATAGTCCATGCCTTTTGGAAACATTAGGAAAACATGCGTGAGACAGTTCGGTCCATATCCGGTGTAGGCGCTAGAGTATTGAAGGCATTCGTCCATAGTACGAGAGGACCTAGACGAACACACCTCTGGTATATCAGTTATTCTGCCAAGGGTAAACGCTGAGTAGCCAAGTGTGGAGGTGATAACCGCTGAAAGCATCTAAGTGGGAAGCCCAGCCTAAGATGAGTACTCTCCATAAGGCCACGGGAAGACAATCCGTTTGATAGGCATCAGGTGTAAGCGTGGTAACACGTTCAGCCGAGATGTACTAATAGGCCGATTGAATTTGACCTACTTGAATTTTTACGATCTCTCTTTTTACAATCGTTGATACTTTCTAAAAAGAGAGTCTCTTTTCTTTCTTTTCACAACCTTTTCCAATTGCTTTCTCTAAAGCAATACTTTAGAGAAAGCAATTGGAACGAAAAGAAAGTATATCTCGTGCTCTTGTTCTAATGGAACCACCTAATATTCCATCCCGAACTTAGTAGTGAAACGTTAGAAGGGTGAAAATACTCGAGGGGAGGCCCTCCGGGAAAATAACTTAGTGCGAGATAATTTAGTAGCAATTAAAAAAATTAAAAACCATGTCTCTCGTTTTGAAATACTAGAACACCGGCCAAATATTTCTGGTAAATTATTTCAAGACCTGTCATCTTGGAGAAAACAAAAGATTACAGTAAATCCTAAAGCAAGTGGTGAATTTTGTAAGGAAATGAAATTGCTTGATTAACAACGTTAATCATGGATTTCTAGAAGAATTAGACAAATTTTTTGTTAAATAGACACTTTCCTTTCCATTTCCTTTCCTTTCCATTTCCTTTCCTTTCCATTTCCAAAAAGCAAAGCTTTTTGGAAATGGAAAGAAAAGAAATGGAAAGGAAAGGAAAGGAATAAAAACACACATCTCAACACATAAATCAAACACATACCAAACGAGACAATTTAACCACTAAGTTTTCCACTAGCACTAGTTTTTGTGTTAAAAACAGAGTTTCAGGCTGATGATATCGCATATGTCAAAAAACATCCCGGTTCAATAACCGGTATTTGCTTAAATAAACGCGTTGTCGAAAAAGGGTTTTTTAAAAAAACTATTATTAATTAAAATAAAATTATTTAATAAATTATTTAATACGTTAATATCAAACAAAAACACGCAATAAGCCCTCTTTTTTTGGAAAAAAGAGTAAATCCTCTCTAAAAAAACATGTTTTGATCCTTGTATTCTTCCTTTTTGCAAGAGTAAAGCAGTAAATCTGATAACTAGTAAACAAAATCTGATGAGCTTTTTATTTTGTTTTTTTCTCATGAACTTTTTATTTTGTTTTTTTCTGAAAACAACAAAAACCATGTGGAAATGATTTCATGATTTAATAGAATTACTCTTTTATTTAATACAAATTAATAAAAATAATGAATACTAGAAACTAAAAAGATATTGAATAAGGAAAAAACAACACAATTTAAAAGATTTGATTTTTTTTTCTTTCAAAACAAAAAACAATCAGATCTTTCTCCAATGTTTAAAAAATCGTTATTTTTACAAATTGTAAACATTTAAATCTCCAATGTAAATTGCCAAAGTCCAAATAATGTCCCCATAACTGAACCTAGAATAGCAGTAGTAAAAGTTGACAACAATTTTCTATCTAAATTTCTATCTAAATTTCTATCTAAATAAAACAAAATCAACATGGAAACCGCTACCGAGAAAAACCAATTCAAGATATTGTCATCCAAAAATAGCAATATCGAATAATTTAAAGCAAACATTAAACCAAGAAAAAAAACAAATTTGATTAATGTAAATGTTTTAGTTTGATAAGGACTAGTTGGTTGAACCGAATAAATGGTTCCAGAATTTTCATAAATTCCTGGTGAGGAGGTTGGTTGTTGATAATAAACTTGATAATCCCGTGCTTAATTTCTCATAATAAAAACGAAATAATAAAAACGAAAAATATATGTATTTAATTTGATAAAATACTATTGATATCTCACTAGAAACGCGTGATATCTCACTACAAACGCGTTTTCAAAACAGTTTTTGGTGATAATTAGTGAACCGCTAAGGATTTACTCTTTTTTCCAAAAAAAGAGGCTAAAAAAATCTTTTCATAAATCAAACTTAAAAAAATAGAACTAAAGCGTACAATACAACAAGCACATTGCATCCGGTTGGACTTGAACCAACGATGTCCCAAAGGAGCTGCATTATGAGTGCGGTGCAATCGACCACTCTGCCACGGATGCACTATTTCTACTTCTAATTTAGCCGCTTTTTTCAACTTTGTCTACTTTTTCTTTTTATAAATTAACACAATGTTTTTATACTTTTATTGTGTTAAAATTTTACGTCTAAAGGCTTTGATTAAAACAAAAAATTCCTTAGCGAAATTCTAATAAATTTTCAAGGCCTGGTGTAGGATGTGTGGTAGCTACAATTCAAATTAAATTCTAAGGTGGGTTGACAATGTAGTCAAAAATTTCTGTTAACATAACTGTATTTAGCATAGTTCTTGTTGAAATTGATACTAAACAATTTCAATTCACAAGTAAACGATTTGAAATAAAAGATAAATTATTACGTATATTGTTGTTTTGTTGATAAAAGTGTAAAACAACAAGAGTAAGTACAGCTCCACCTAAAAGTCTAGAATCAGTCTGACTCGTTTTTGGAGGCATTGTTGAAATAGTAGATTGATTTTGAATCTGCGATAAATTGTTTTCAACCAATTCTTTGGTTTCTATACAAATTTGTTTTAGGTCGTGATAAGAAATCTCTAATTCATTCACTGTCAATATCATATTATCCCTCTAAGTAAAACAACTAGATTATTCTTTTGCTAACAAACCCCTTGTGGTTTCTCAACTACTGTACCCATTTCGTTCTTTTCTACTAGAAAATATGCTCTTTTTGAAAACCTTCACGTAGTAGAGCAAAACCGGCTAATTTCATAACATGATTATTGTTTTTGCCATAGACGAAATCCCTTTTTCGGGAGAAATGGTTTTCTTGATTTTCCTTGTTTACTTTGTATTTTTGCTTTTATGTCTTTTTAATTACTTTTAACTAAGAAAATACAAAATTTCCTTTTTATGTTATTTATTAACACACAAAATAAAAACTTAACCAGAGTTTTAACTATTTTTTCCTCTAGTATAATTATTTGATCAAGATAAAATTAAAGATCAAAAGATAGTATTGCAAAAAAAATTTTTTGTGATATGCTTTTTTATAATACAATCAAATGTTTTTAATATATAGAAGAAAATTTTCCTTATTCCCGTCTTAAATAGGAATAAGGAAAATTTTGTAAAAAAAAGAAAAAATTTTTCATTTTAGTTAAAACCCAATACCAAAACCAACAAATGCTTTGATTGAGATACCGCGATAACGTCTAACTGGGCCAACAGCATATCGTATTAAAACGACATGCTACACCCATGTTGGCTAATGGTAATAATTTTGTAGAAAGCTGTACACCCGCACCTTTAGAAAAGGTTTTTATTGTTTTTGATGTAGCTACTGAACGACCGCTTAAACTAGAAATTTGTTGAATGTTTTGTTTTAGTAGATCGAAATCTGCTTCTACTTTTACTAGACTCACCGGTTGTTTTGTTAAACTATCTCTGATATGGTGAAAAGTTTTTATCGTTTGTACAATCTGCTCATATGGTTGTTTTTGTTGGTGACAACTGTCTTGTAAAGGATGCTGTGAAACGGGATATGGAAAATAATCCATTAAACTTGTAATTGATAGCCCGCAGTACTCTTCTGGAAGAGGGTCGTCTACTCTACGGGGTCATGAATAAAGCCATATAATAGATCATGACAAATTTAATTACTAAATAAAGAATTTAGCTAATAAAGTTTGTAACAGTTTTATTGATAATTATTTGTATTTTTCCTTTTGATAATTTGAATTCTTCCAAAAATTATCCATTATATTAGTCGAACAATTGGTATACTAACTATTTAAATTCTAGAAAAAATAAAACACTAGTAATTTTAAAAATAATAAAAAAATTTATCACTCATAAATAGAAGTAACTCTTTTTAACTTATTTAATTGTCACTAGTATTTTATTTTTTGTTTAAGTTTTTATAGAAAAAATTTTAACTATGTTAAATAGTTGGAATTAAAAATTTTTCAAGAATCAAAAATTTTCAATTTTGGGGAGTTACCTATAGTCCCCATATAGAACAAAAAATCTCTAGGAGGGCGTTTTAACGCCATTTTTCGAGTTACCGTCCCCCTTGGAAACTATGTTTTTAGGGGGGACGGTAACTTAGGGATCGTATTATTTTTATTCCAAGGATTAATCTTTTATTTGTTTTATTTCACCTTCTAAAGGTGGAATTCTATTTATTTTTCGTGGTCTACCACGTTTTCTTTTTCCAGAAGGTACTGATTGTACATCTTGTATCTATAATGCCAGCAAGCCTCAAAAAATGGAAGCCATATAATTAATATCGATAAATGACATATGCAAGTTTTTTTAATAGATCGGTCAGAAAGACGATCTTTTGAACAAAAACTTGAAGAGAGAACTGAACCCCAATTTTGGTGAAGATTCGTATTTCTTTCAGTCCAGATTTCTAACTATATGTGAATAATTCTCTATTTTCGCAAATACCATCTTGTAATTTATTTCTACTAAAAAGATTTCTGGCATTAACTCTTGACCATTTGGAAACAACAATTACAACCAAGATAGTAAACACGAAATATACTTAGTTGATAATGTCTAGTATAATATATTTTTCACTATTTTAAAATATTAAAAAGAAATTATACATTTACAAATTTTTATTTTGGAATTCAACAATTTCTAGAAGATCCGAAATTTTTTTTATTTTAATAAATTTCCTCTTTCATTTCGATTGTTTGTGTGTTTTCGAATTGCTTTTTTAATTTTGAATCCTCAAATTTCTATATTACACACTACATGGCTGATTGGGGTGCCTCAAGTTCATTTTAAAAATACTCCTTAAATTTTTTAATTTTCTATGAGAAATTTAAATTTTTTCACTAAAAAGAATGAATTTTTCATTTAAAAAAACATTAAAAATAGTTATTTTATAATATTACAAACAATAATAGATTACTATCTTTATTATATAAAAAAGCGGATAATGTGAAAAAGAAGAGTTAATGCTTCGAGTTGCTTGTATTTGTAATTTTTTTTATTTATTTTATTAAATCATAAACAAGTTTTTTTTATATTTATAGAAAAAATGAGGATTAATAAAAAAAGTTCTAGTAAAAAATAACAACTTCCTGGTGCATCTGCTTTGGTTTTAGATAGTATTTATGTATATTTAGATAAAAACGCTATTTTTCGTGAAGATTGTCACGTTTTGGCTTGTCATTTATATGATGACTATAAAAATTTTAAAAATCTTTTAGACTATCTTCCTGCCCCAGGTAAGCCCTTAATCGGTGTTGTAAAAAAAAAATTTAACATTTAATAAAGAGTTGATTAAACCACGTGGAACTCGTTTAGCTCTGTATGGCATAACATTAAAAAAATGGACTTATTTCCGTGGGGAAAAATCGTTAGTTTGGCATTTATACCGTACTATACACGTTACGGTAGTTATTTTATTTTGTCAGTTTATATCATGTTAATTTAACAATAATTTAAAAAAATTTAGAAATTTTCTGAAATTAGATAAAGTTGCAACAAAAAGCTTTATTTTTCAAAAACAAATACAAAACTGTTTAACATAATTTTAGAAATTTACTAGTACAATAAGTAGTTCATTATTTGACTGATTTTGTTTTTATTTATCCTGACTACTTGATGGGTTGAAAAAATGCAGTATTCTAATGCTTTAGAGAAATATTGTAATTATTTTATGACTCACATTTTAGCTCTAGATTCGTTTTAAATTTTCTGAATAAGGTGAACTCGTTTTAATCCCTTCTGTAGAAATTTCTAGAATTTTTTCAAGTCTACTATTATTTTCCGGTGGTATTTTAAGAAATTTTCTTCTTTCTATTAATAGTTAGAAAATTTAATTATAAAAAATAATTAGATTAAATTACAAAATAATGTTCTCTTGTTTCTCTTGTACTATTTACAAAAAATTAGTATACTTTAATTAGAAATTAGTAAACTAAAAACCACCAAATTCTGTTGCTTTTTACAAAAAAACAAGGTTAATTTACGTTTTTTGTATTTACTTTTTTGGTTAAAAAAAATAATTTTTATATAAAAACAAAACTAAGTAGTATGGCACCAATTTCCGAAACTAACCCAATAGATAGTAGAAAACCACTCAACAAATTTATTGCAAAAACATTTGAAGAAATCCACGCATCCATTGAAGAACTATCAAAGCACACGCCGAGCGGTGAGTCCGCGAGGGTTTACTAACCGTTCTCTTGATCTACAAGAAGAAAATTATATCAAATAGCTAGAATTGAATAACAAACTCTTATACTTCAACAAAAAAGATCTTTAAGAGTTAGAGCCGAAAGCTCAGCAACTCTCAGAAAATACAGATAACATTAACAATGTGTTTCGTGGTCAGCAAGAAAATTTTGGAAAAACTTTTAATTTCAAAAACGAATTGGGTTCTAGTTGAAATAGTAAAAACACGCTTTTCCATAATATATACAGTATTACAAGCACCACAGAGGGTTTAACCCCTCCAGTTGCGGGCTCTTTCATAAACTAAGGCAGAGAGCCCTTAAAAAACGTCACTGAAACGGCACTTGTTTCTAATGAAACGGGTGCAGAAGGCGTAATTAAAGCGTTTTTAAACCAGGAGCACGCCCAGGCCGTGCAATTATTTTTCAAAATAAAAAACAAATTATTCTCAGTAGAAAGAGCTTTCTACCTGATGCGTGTTTATAAAAAATTGACTGATGGGTCTACATTTGTTTTGTGCATTTCTATTCTTGTAATTTGTAGTGTTTATACACCAAAGCACAACCAAAGATTAGTGTATAACCAAAAAGTTAGAACGCTTTCTGGTTTTGGTCTTTTAAAAGTATTATTAACACCGACCGTTGCTTTTTCAGCAGATAGGTTTGAAAAAGCTTGCCGTGCATTCAAGGTAGATAGTGTGGTTTTAACAAACACATTAGCTTTATGGCACCTTAAAATGCAGTTCTTGCTAAGAATGTTAGCCGTAATGCTTTTATACCCTTATATTGTAAAATACGTCCGACACTTTTTGTCTTGGGTGCTACAAGAAGTAGCCAAAAAAAATGAAACCGTTTTTCGTCTTTATCAAAGCCAAAACCCCTTGGCTGCTCTTTTGTTTCTATTTTTTCTAAATTTAGTAACTTCTCGTCTATGTCTACTAATTATAATAGAATTTAACTCTCTTGTAGTGACAGTGTTTGATTTTGTTTTAACGGTAACCGATGGTTTTTTAGTAATTATTAAAAAAATTGGTCATGGTGTTATTCTATTTTTTACTCCCTAAGTAGTTGTTTTCTTCTTTTTCTGTTTTCTTTTTATTTTTTACGTTGATTTTTTAGTTTTTTTTAAATGGAAAAAGAAAACGTAAAAATCAAAGAAATGAAATTGCTTGATTATCACAGATAATAAAGGAAATGCAATTGCGTTATTATCACAGATAATAAAGGAAATGATATTGCTTGATTTTTTCTAAATCAAGGAAATTCAAATAATCATTTCCAATCTACCGCTCATTTTGGATGAGTCAATTTTTGCTAGTATTAATAAAAAACTTAGAAAAAATTTATCAAGTTAATACTCGTCTTGAAAAAACAAATCATGACGTGAAAAAATATTTACAACAAAATTTTCAAAATTTAAAAATAGTTTAAGTTCAAAAATCATTTCTTTATTGATTTCTTTCCAGGTAGAAATCAATAAAATTTCAGAAAATCTTACCGAGAAAGTAAGCACAAGTGTTCTGGTTTGCAAAATTCCGGAATCAAGACACAAAAGCGTGTGGAATGATTTTGCTCAAAAGTTAGATTTACCTGAAAACAAAGATTGTTTGGAGTTTTTGAAGTATGTATTATCTTTTTTCCCATTTCAAAATAATTTTCAACTAGTACTAATTAATGTAGGTCATTCTGTGTGATATGGAATATGTAGGAAAATATATTTAAAAAGTGAAAATCGTTGGATTAAAGTTATTTTTCGTTTTGTTCGTCGTTTCCCTGCCTACGCTTCTTCTTTTTAATTTCTTATTATCTTTAACAATATCGTTTAGAATGGGTATTCAAATGAGCTTTTTTTTATTGAAAAAGTCATTTTTGCAATCCATGTGTCGTGCTCCTCTTTTTTTGGAAAAAAGAGTAAAGCCCTTTTTTTTTGGAAATTTTTTTGGAAAAAAGAGTAAACCCTCTTTTTTCCAAAAATCTCAAGGAAGAAACAGTTTTTTTTATTGGGCAAGTCTGTTTAACCGTTTAGAGAATAGGTTTTCCAGTTTTTCCTATTTTAAGTAGTGTGGTTGCTTTTTATTAATTATAAAATAGCCGATTTTTTGCGGCTAAATTGGTTCTGAGTTGTGTTATTTACAATCAAGTATATTTTAAGTGGATTCAAGAAAATGCTAACTCAGAATTTATTCAAAAACACAAAAAATAAAAAAAAACGAGAAGATAATTTTTTTCCATTTTCCAAATTTGAGTTTGTTTAGTAGAAGTAGTAGTTCCACAAACAAAAAAATAAGTACTAGAAAGAAAAACTAAACTTAAAACATTGACTAAAACTAGTTTTTGCGGGAATTTACTAAAAAAGTTCTGATTGGGTTAATTTTAATAAATATTTTAAAGTATATTGTCAAAATTGTTTGTAGATTCAAGGATATTTGTCTCCTCTGATCGTTTCTCGTTTAGGTAATTAACCAGAAGATTAGTAGAATAGTTTATCAAAAAATTAGTAAAATCTGCCCGCTAATTTTAATTTTTTGAAAAAAAACTATTTTTTAAAGATTTCAAACAAAACCAAAATAGAAAAAAAACCTTTGAGCTTTATGAAAAACGGAGGAAGCTATGGGAACAGATTATAAAAAAGAAATTGAAAATTATACATTGATGTATATTGTAAAGAACAGGTTGGATCAAGAATTAAGTCCTGACCAAAAAGATACCATGCAAGAGAATTTAATAAACCAATTAAAAGAACTATTATCACATCCTCCTTTTATTACTTTTATACCAAAAGCACAATGTTTTCTGATAGATTGTGAATGCTGTCTCGTTTTGATCATTTTTGGCAGTTTACCGGTTGTCATCCCAGGCCTTGATAAACAAATTCTTGAACTAGTTACAAAAAATTTAAACGAGTATACATGGTGTTGTTTTCGAGATTTTTTATCCAGCCAGAACAACCAGATAGGTGCAACAAGCAAAGGAAAATATCGCCGCCTTCGAACAGTCCGGGGTGCCATTAAATTGTTACTTTGTTCAAATTTAAAATGGTCGAAAAATGTAAAATACTTCAATACAGATCTGGACTATTTTTTCTTTAATCTCAGTCTAGCCACATCAAATAGGTCTCGATCAGAACTTCTAAAGGCTTATAGTAAATCATAGGTTTTAGTATCGTGTGAATGGTAGAATAAATAGATTGTAACACCAGCACGCGCGGGTTCAAATAAAAAAAATTACATAACTAATAATGTAATTTTTCGTGATAAACAAAACTTTTGTGATAATATTTCACAAATATTGTAGATTCAGTAAGTAATTTTTGTTCTATCAGGGTTTCTATTTAAAATGCAATATATTTTTAAATACTAAGTATTGACCTTGTAACAATAAGAAAATTTAAACTTATAAAAATTTTTTACTAAATTAATTAACTCAAGATACTTACACCATATAGTATGAATAATGGAAGTTGATTCTCTAAAAAATACACAGCATAATTTATTCTATTTTTTTTTTTACTACCGTTTATACTTTTTATTATTGATACGAGTGTTTCATGCACTAACTTGTTAAATTTTTAATAAAACCATTATAGACAAGGACAAGAAATCTTAGACTGAAAGATAGAATTTATGATAATTTTCAAAAAATTGTCTTAAATTTTATCTATAAAAAATTTACTAAAAGTTTCTCATTTTCAAGTAAATTTAAAAATTAATGAAACCCTTGAAATTCTAGATTTAAATTTCCCTGAAATTTTTGCTGTTATCTTAATTATATAGTACCAAATCTTCTTTTTTTCACATTGAAAATACTTATTATTTCTTATTTTTTTTTCTGGCTTGTTTACTTAAATAATGTAAGAATAATTCACATTTTATAAAAAGAAATTAAAATTTTAAATAGTATTTTTTACTATAACTAACGTCTCACTTTTTTTAGTAGAAAAATCTAAATGTTGGTATGTTTATTTTCTAATTTAACTCAATTGTAGTACGTTTTTTATATATCAAGAAAAACAAACACAATTCGAATTGAATACATTAAAATCTAGAAGGTCATACTTTACAATAAAAAAAGAGCAAGTCATAAATTTTATTTAGATTAAGCAATTGGCTATTTTTGCCTAAAAGCTTTTTTTCTAGAGACGTGAATTAGTTTTATAGTATTAAACCAATATTATAAATTTCTTGCTAGTCTACTAGTTCTAAAAGTCCAGCAATATTAGTAATATTGCTGGATTATTACAAATAAAAAAACTATTTATTCTTTTAACAAAAAAATTATTCTTTAGTATTTTTGTCAAAGAACTTGAATAAATAGTTGAGAAAACGAGAAAGAGAAGGGGCTATTAATAAAGCTACACAATAAATTGTGAGTGCTCTAATTACTAAATAAAGAGTCCAGGTAAAAATGTTTATAATAGTTTTCTTGATAATTATTTTTTATTTATTGATTTTAGAACTAGAATAGCTTATTTTTTTGAGTCTTATTTTATTTTACTAAAAATAAAGTTTTTAACTTGAACAATACATTTAAATTTCTTAGTTCAGTGTGTTTCACAGAATCTACAATCCGATTAACCACAGGTGCATTAGTTGCTCGTGTATTTATGAAATATATATTTTTTCATGCAAAAAACAATTCAAAACGACTCTATTTTCAGGTATACAATAAATTAGGAATAAGACCTATTTATAATTTTAATCCAGGAGTAGATACACCCTTTTATATGGCTTTGTGGGCATGAAGTGCATTGAGCCCGAGTGTAGTAGCAGACGATCAAGTTCGCGTGACTTATAATAGTCTATTTGAATCAGGAGATCTGACAGGTCTATTTGAACGTGCTCTACTACATAGTGAACTGATAAATTGAAATTTAAAAGTTCTTTTATATGCCCCCCTTATTCAGTCGCATCTATAGAAACATTAGCACTTATTGATTACAATATCGAATTGTCTAGTATCAGGTGGTCGTACTACTAACGAATTTTCATGGGAGTAGAAAGTAGATTATGTATTAGATGTGGATTTATTGTCATGTTATGGATCAGCACTTACAACATTAAAATATATTGTAGGCTGTCCTCCAATCATCGCTTACGCCAGTAACGTGATTCATTTAACATTAGGAGACTTTTTAGACCAATTTGAGTCGGAGTTGATATTTGGCCTGTATAAAATAATGGTTTCAGGTAAACTGATATATGAGCAGGATTTAATTTATACAACTTGGGAACGAGTCCAAAAGTCTTTCAACAACTTTGCAGATAAATTCAGCTCAGAACTCGATGACAGCCTCCATCTAGATACGGATTTCGTGTTATCGCGTAAAGAGTGTAAAAATAGTGTAGTACCAAGTGATGTTTTAACAATTAGACGAAATATGGCTACAAGGCAATAATAGAAATCGTTAATGATTTTAACTTTTGAGACAGCTATATTTTGGAAAAAATATGATAAATGCAGTTCGACACACACTTGGATGTGTGAAGTTCTAGAAAAGCCTGGTTCAGTCACATATGATATTGCAAGCCAAATGCCTTCAGATACGTGTAGTAGAAAGTGGTATGGTATCGAATTAGAGGATTTAATCGGCCGTTTAGTAGCTAAAAGAAAAACAATGAAACAGGCTGCTCGTTTAGCTGAAAACCCTGTTGAAAAAGCACAACTGTCTGGGTTACAAAACCTCATGAAACTCATTATTAAAACCTTGTATGATGTATTTGCATCCCCATACTTTACAATAGGGAATGTGGTGTTAGCTGATCATATAACGGCTCGAGCTCGATGTGAAGTGTGGAAGTTGGCTAAAGCGCTCAATTTAAAAGAGTGTATTAATGATGGAGGTTTATACACCCCACTCAGTAAGTGTTAATTCCTTTAAAAGCTTGAAAAATCTCAAAAAACCTGGTTTACCGGTATTAAGTAATATTAAAAAAAAGTTGGAAAAACATCGTTCAATCTTTGTTGGTCCATTGAATTGGCCATCACTTTTTAATACTTGATCCCTCATAGATGAGTTAAATGAAATAGATAGCATGGTATTGCACCATGTCAACACATTCTGGAGGAAATAAATATCGGCTTTCAATAACCATAAATGGTGAGCATAAGCTACAACACACGGCCTTAAAAGCAATTTCTAGTCAAAACGCGCTCCTAGTATTCAACATAGATGTGGGCGTATTTAATGAAATGGTATTTAAATTAAGGGGACCCCGCCTAGGTGAAGGTGAGTATGAACCGTTTATTTTCGCATTATTTCGTAATTTACTGTTGGGTGATGAGTGTTTGGATATACCGAGAACCTAGAAGACAAAAAGGTTGTTAAAATTAGGTATGTGGTCAAAATTCCAAAAGTCGTCCTCTACACCTGTAGAGTTAAAAAAAGTATTATCTGGATAGGCATATAGTATAAGATAATAATGCACAATACAAAATAATTTAAATAATATGAGAATATGAGCGAAATTTATGAATAATTTTTCAACCAAACAAAAATTGCCTTTGGTCGGACTCGAACCGACACGCCTTTCGACATCAGTTCCTAAAACTGATACGTCTACCATTCCGCCACAAAGGCTTTTTTATTAAAATAATAAAAATTTTCTTTTTTGTCAATTTTAATTCTATGTTAAAAATAAAATTTATTTTTGAAAAATTTTTAAATTTGGAATCAATTTTAAAAAAAAATAATATTTTTTTTATATTTTGTGTATTACTTAGTTTTTTAGGAGGAAATATTTTTGGATTAAATTCAAAAAATTTTTTATTTATTCAACCTGAAACATTATTTTTTGTTTTTCCTTTATTAATTGAATTTTTAAATATATTTATATATAAATTAAAAAGAAAATATACTAAAAATTTTTATTTAACAATTATTTCAATTCGAAGAGGTTTTTTATTAGGAATTTTTCTTGAAGCTTTTAAATTAGGAAGTTAATTAATTTTTTTCTAGAATTACCCAGATGATAAAAAAATCAACTGGGTAATTCTAGAAAAAAATTAATAAGCTAAGCCCATACTTCTTGTAGTTTCAGACCCAAGATAAACACGAACACTTAAAAAATCAGTTGGACACGCAGATTCACAACGTTTACAACCAACACAATCTTCAGTACGAGGTGCAGAAGCAATTTGGTTTGCTTTACAACCATCCCAAGGGACCATTTCTAAAACATCAGTAGGACAAGCTCGAACGCATTGAGTACATCCAATGCATGTATCATAAATTTTTACTGTATGTGACATAAAAAAACTCCATTTTAATTTTTTATACTAGTGTAATTAGATTTTCTACTTTTATTAAAAAATTACTAGAAATCTATACCTATTATAAAATAAAATAAATTAAGTAAAATTGAAGAATATCTTTTAATAAAGTTTATAATAAAAACGATTTTTTAGCAATATTTTTAAAATTCTCCCCAGGTAGGATTTGAACCTACGACCAATCGGTTAACAGCCGACCGCTCTACCACTGAGCTACTGAGGATGAAAAGTTATCTATATTATAACTTATATTTTACCAAAATGTAAACAAAAAAAACTAATTGTTTTCTAATTGGTTAATTAGGAACAAAAATAGAAAAAATTTTAAATGATTTGTCATTTATTATAATAATGTAAAAAATATTTGTCGTCAAAAAAGGATAAAAACGAAATGAAATAAGGATACATTTTTTTTTAAACGTTTTTTCAATGAAAAAATTTTTTATATAAATTTAGAAATTATGTCGCTAGTGAGATAGTTTTTATACAACAACCACAGAAGCGACTTGATTCTAACTCAAAATTAAAGTGGGTTTTACTTGATTTTTGATAAATCAAGGAAATGAAATTGCTTGATTATCACAGATAATCAAGAAAATGAAATTGCTTGATTATCACAGATAATCAAGGAAATAAAATTGCTTGATTATCACAGATAATCAAGGAAATAAAATTGCTTGATTATCACAGATAATCAAGGAAATGAAATTGCTTGATTATCACAGATAATCAAGGAAATGAAATTGCTTGATTATCACAGATAATCAAGGAAATGAAATTGCTTGATTATCACAGATAATCAAGGAAATGAAATTGCTTGATTATCTGTGATAATCAAGGAATCATTTTTTATCTTTTTTATTTTAGTGAATTTTTTAAAATAGAATTTTAAAAATAAAATCAAGAATAAATATAAAAAATTATTCTTTACCTAAAAAAAATTCCTGTACTTTTTCAAACATTCCTTTGTAAGGAGTATTTAAATCAATAAAATAATCTTGTTTTCCGATTAAACGACGTGCAGCATTTTCAAAAGCAATACCAGAAAGTGTTAACTTTTTATTTAAAACTAAAGGTTCTCCTCTATTTGTAGAAATAATAACATTTGTATCTTCAGGTATAGCACCTAATAACGGAATACCTAACATTTCTTGAACATCTTTAACTGACATCATATCATTTCGTTGAATCATATCAGGTCGAACACGATTAACTAGAAGTTTAACATTATAAATAGCATTAGCTTCTAATAAACCAGCTACACGATCGGCATCTCTTATAGCTGTAATTTCAGGTGTTGTGACAATAATAGCTTCTTGGGCGGGTGAAATTGCATTAATAAATCCAACATCAATACCAGCAGGACAATCAATTATAATAAAATGAAAACCTAGTTCCTGAATAGATGAAACTAAATTTTGCATATTTTTTCGTGTAATATTGTATTTTTGACGATTTTTAGAAATAGCAAGTAAAGCTAAATTTTTCCAACGTTTATCTCGAATTAATGTTTGGTCTAAACGACATTGACCTTCAAGAATATCTATAGCAGTATAAAGTACACGATTTTCTAATCCTAATAATAAATCTAAATTTCGTAATCCAATATCCGAATCAATTAAAGCAACTCTATAACCTAGGCGTGCTATAGACATACCTAAATTTGCAGTTGTTGTCGTTTTTCCTACGCCACCTTTACCTGAAGTCACTACAATAACACGACTTTCATTTTCTACTTGTTTTACAGATGTTAACTTTTTTTCCATATTTGTTATATTTATATAAACTTGTTTTTCATTTGATTTTTATTTTTTAGTTTTTTAGAAGAAAATACTAAAAAATAAAAATCAATGTTTAGTATAGTGTATATTTTTTCCAAATTAAAAATTTTTTCTATAAATTAAAAAAGAAAAAATCTATTTATCATAAAACAATTATGAAATTTTATTATAAAATTAATATATTAATTATTATACTGTTCTGCTCAATTTTATGCTAGGTATTTTACTTAAAGATATATAATTTAATTTTTTTATTCAATAAAAAAAACGGGCAAGGAGGGATTCGAACCCCCGACACCGTGGTTCGTAGCCACGTGCTCTAGTCCACTGAGCTACAAGCCCTGATTATTTTAGAAATAATATATTTAATATAGAGTTAATAATTTTTTTTTTCAATATTGATTAAAATTAAAAAAAGTCATGGTGTTCCATTGTGTTTTATTTTTAAATAAAAACACAATGGAACACCATGACTTTTTTTAAAACTATTTATTAATTTTTTATTAATTGTGTCCATCCTAAACTCTCTAAAGCTTGATTTCGACGTAATGGACGAGTTACTAACTCTAAAATATCACGAGAATTTGTAAATCCATGAATTTGAGCAAAAGTAAACTCGACAGACCATTTTGTATTAATACCTCGAGCTTCAAGAGGATTTGCATGAGCCATACCTGTAATAGCTAAATCAGGTTGAAGTTCTCGAATTCGTTGTACTTGATTATAATTATCAGGTTTTTCTACAATTCGAGGTAATGGAATATTCATTTTTTTACAAGTTTGTTGTAAAAGAAAAATTTCGCCAGCTTGAAAACGTCGATCCATATATGGAATACCGATTTCATATACAATCATCCCACAACGAATTAAAAAACGTGCTAAAGAAATTTCAAGAAGATTATCTCCCATAAAAAAAATAGATTTTCCTCGAATTAATTTTAAATAATCTTCTAAAGAATCCCAAATTGTTTTTTCACGTTCTTGTAAACCTTGTGGAGTAATATTAAAAACAGAACAAATTTTTTCTAACCAAGCACGAGTACCATCAGGTCCGATTGGAAATGGAGCGCTTATTAGTTTACATTTTCGACGACGCATTAATGTTGTTGCTGTTCTACTTAAAAAAGGATTAACACCACAAACATATACACCTTCGCCTAAACTTGGTAATTCAGTATAACGAGGTGCTGGCAACCAACCAGAAACATGAATTCCTTGAAGTTTTAATTCATTAGTCAGCTGTGTTGTAACAGTATTTGGTAAAGAACCAAATAAAACTAAAGGGGGATGACTTATTTTATCATTTTTAAGAGTTTCAATAGAATTTGAAGCTAAAAAATGAGATTCAACTACTTTTTCAAAATTAGGACAGCGGTGCGTTAAGGCAGTCAGAACAGTATCTTCTCCTTGTGTAAAAGCATAATCTAATCCATTAGCACGAGCTACTACAATTGGAACACCTATTTCTATTTCTAATCGAGGAGCCATACCTTCTAAATCCATTTTAATTATTTCAGTAGTACACGTTCCTATCCAAACAATAACACTTGGATTACGATCTTTTTTTATTTGTAAACACAATCTTTTTAACTCTTTATAATCATTTAATTGTGCTGAAATATCACCTTCTTCTAATTCTGCCATAGCATATCGAGGCTCTGCAAAAATCATAACACCTAATGCATTTTGCAGAAAATAACCACAAGTTTTAGTACCGATAACTAAAAAAAAGCTATCTTCAATTTTTTGGTAGAGCCACGCAACACAACTAATAGGGCAAAAAGTATGATAATTACCAGTTTCACATTCAAAAACTAAATTATCATTTTCATTTAAAAAACTTTCATTTTTTTGAATAGATACAATTTGATTTTCTAAAGTAGATGCTAATCTATTTTTTCTTTCATTACTATTTAAATTTTTCATAAATTATACAATTAAAAAATCTAATTCTGTAGAATTTTTTTCAGTTTGATTATTAACATTAAGATAAAAATCTGATAATAGATTAAAAAGTTCACGATCATTTAATTCCATGGAAACAACACCTTCTGGTTGTGCTAATAACTGATCTGCAATATTTAGATAAAAATCACAAATATAATTTATAGCAGGATTAGATTCTGCCATTTCAAAAAGTGTTTTTCCTTTAACTCGAGAAACTCGAATATCTTCAATTAAGGGTAAAACTTCTAAAACAGGCATTGGACAAGCTTCAACATATTTATCAATTAAATCACGTTTTATCGTTCTATTTCCAATTAAACCAGCTAATCGTAATGGATGGGTTTTCGATTTTTCACGAACAGAAGCTACAATACGATTAGCAGCAAATAAGGCATCAAAACCATTATCTGTTACTATTAGACAATAATCAGCATAATTAAGAGGTGCTGCAAAGCCACCACAAACAACATCCCCTAATACATCAAATAAAATAATATCATACTCATAAAATGCATTTAATTCTTTTAGTAATTTAACTGTTTCACCAACTACATAACCACCACACCCAGCTCCAGCTGGAGGTCCCCCTGCTTCAACACAATCTACATTTCCATAACCTTGATAAATTACATCTTCAGGCCATACATCTTCGTAATGATAATCTTTAATTTGCAACGTATCTATAATGGTTGGAATTAAAAATCCGGTTAAAGTAAATGTACTATCATGTTTTGGATCACAACCAATTTGTAAAACTTTTTTCCCACGCCTTGCTAAAGCAATTGAAATATTACAACTTGTCGTAGATTTACCTATTCCGCCTTTTCCATAAACTGCTAATTTCATAAAATTCAGATCCTTAAAATTGTTTTTAAGTACGTGCCTTATTTTTCTCAAATAACACAAACAAGTAACTTGACTATTAAGATTGATTCAAGATTAATTATTAATTAACAAGATTTATTCTACAATTTATTTTAGTAATACAGCTAATTAAAGATTAACGGAAAGCTTTATAATTTGTTTATTTACTTTGGTTCTTTAGAAAAATAATTTGTATTTTACATTAAAAATGTAAAACTATTTAGAATTTTTATTATTTTAATATACAAAAACTTATGTTTTAATATATATAAATTCATGTTAAAAGTTATGGAAAGTTTAAAAATACAAGAAATTCTTTAAATAGAAGAAATTATTTAAATAATATTTTGGAAAATAAATAATTGTATTTTTCTAAAAACTATGTCCATAAAAATCTTTTACAAGTTTCTAGAAAAAACTAATTAATATTTAATAAATAATTCTTAAAATACTTGAAAAATAAAGCGGTCATAAAACTATCTACTATTTTTTCTATTATTCAATTTAAATTTTATGTTTTTTAATTAAAAATTTCACTTACTTTTTAAACTCAAAACCTATAATACAAATAAAAATTAATAACTAGAAAATATTGCTGCCGAAAAATTTCTCTTTTTAGTAACATAAATTTTTATGTTTTTTGAAAACTTTTTGTAATTTTCTTATGGTTTAATTTGCTAATTTTATTATTAACTTACTAAGAAATAAAATAATCTTAAATTTTCATTTCTTTTTCTCAATATGGAAAAGTGAAACTTCATAGAACTTCTTTGACTATGGCATTTTTTTATTTTTCTAATTAACTATTTCCATTCTCCACAAATTCAACGTTAATATCAATGATAATAGATGTGCATATCACTATATTAAAATTTTGAATGATTCAAGAATAATTTTTTATTTCGAGAAAATTTCTTTTTTGGTTCTTGATAAGAATTTTATATTAAAAAATATAATAGAAAAAAAAGACTAATTTTTTACTAGAGAAGTCTATTGGAAAAACGAGTAATATATATTAAGGAGTCTATTTATATTTTTTTTTAATTATAGAATAACAAGATAATTTTAATCTTTAAAAAATAAAGTTAATATAAAGTTTAGTTAATTTTTTATTAATTGATTAATTTTGTTTTTTAACAACTCCAGCCCTATTAAATTCCATAATAGAATTAAAGAATCAATTAAAAATTAGATTTTAGGTAACTAAAATAAAGCATTGGTATTTCCTATTTGATAGGAATAAATTATGTTGTTAAATAGGAGGAAATAATATTATAGATATTCAAAGCTAGATATATAAAGATAGCTTATTTTTTTTAGCATTTTGACTTATTAAATAGTATTGTTTTGTCTTGAAATAAAATTTCTCATAGAAGAATTGTTGAAATTTTTCTATCTACCATGATGAAAATTTGTTCTAAGAATTAAGAACACTATTTTCATTAATAAAATAAGCATTTTTCCAAAACAAACATTAGCATTAATGCAATTTCATTAATATACTCAACATAATTTTTGGAAAGATTTTTATTATACTTTCTATCATTATTTACTAGCTCTTTTTTCTAAAACAAGTCTCTTTCTTTTTTAAAATGATATCGTTTAGTAAATCGATATGAATAATACATTTTTCTACGTGACACAACAAAAAGTTGCTTTTCTGTTCAATAATTTTTAAGATGTTTCCAAAATCCATCAACAAAATTTTTTTTTTTTAATACTTTGTTCAATTTTTAAACATCCTGATTTTGGAAGATACCCCACTGATAAAAAGAACACAGATTCCCCTCTGATAACAAATATACGATAATAATATAAGGTTCTATTTTCTTTTTCTAATAACCTCTTTTTAAAGTATCGTTTACTATTTTTCTTTTATCAAAAAATACAAAAAATTTTAATAACTTAACTTTAAGCAAAAATAACTACTAATTTTTACGACTTTAGAAATTTATTAAATGATCAAGAAATTTCTAAATTACCATTTGTGTAGCTTAGCTGGTAAACTAGAAATTTTTTCGACTAAACTTGGTTTTTTTTATAATATTTTAGAATTTCACGATTCAAATGATTAATTTATTTTTTCAAAATTACCTACTAATTTTTGATTTAATTTTTCAATTAGATAATCAATTGTCATTTTTTTGCTTTTTTAAATTTTATTGATAACTTTTTTAGATGTTTTAGCACGATAAAAAAGTTGTACAAAGAAAGGTTGACCAGTAAAAGAAGTTCTATTTAGTAGTTATAGTTTTTAGAATTTTTTTTTTCATAAAATAAATAAAAGAGAAAAGCTTACTATCTATTTAAAATATTACTAGAAAAAACTTAAGAATTTTTTTTGAATTTTCTAGTAATTTATTACTAGAAAATTACGTTATTATTTTTTAATTTTTAATATAAAATTAAAAATTTCTAGAAATTATGAAAATTTCTAAAAATACTTTATAATATAGTAATAATATAGTAAAGCAATTTTGAATAATCTAAGTTTTGCTAAACATTAATATTATAGTATCTCGATTTTGTGCTTTTTAAATATTCGTAAAACTGGACAAGTCAAAACTAGAAATATTAAAAAATCACGTAGAAATTTTTATAAAACTAATATGAATAAAAAATTCTTTCAAGAAAATTTTTTTTATTTTATCTATGATAAAAATAGTTATTTAGGAGTAGAAACAATATTAATTAATAGTTGTTTTTTAATTTTATTTCTTACAACACTTTATTATTGGATAAATTTTGTTTTTATTGGTAGCGAAAAATCTGATTTATCGAGAAAAACTAAAAAACAATCTCTTGATTTTGGTTTTTATGGTTTAACTATTGCAAATTTTCTTCTTTTAGTACAACTTTCTTTAAGATGGTTCGATTCTGGTCATTTTCCTTTAAGTAATTTGTATGATTCTCTTCTTTTTTTATCATGGGGTCTATCATTAATTTTTCTTTTTTTAGAAAAATTAACGAATTTAGATGTATTGGGTATTATTATTTCGCCAACAATTTTATGTATTATTACTTTTACAGATTTTAGCCTCCCAGAAGATCTTGAACAAATAAAACCACTGGTTCCGGCACTGCAATCTAATTGGTTATTTATGCATGTAACTGTAATAATTTTTAGTTATGCAGCATTAATTTTAGGTTGTTTATTGTCAATGTCATTTATTTTGTATTATTATTTAAATAATAGTGTCTATTTTTCTGTAACCAATATGGATATAGATACCAAAAAAAGTACATATGAAAATCGATTAAATTTGTTAGACAATTTAAGTTATCGTTTAATAGGAATTGGATTCTGTTTTTTAACTTTAGGAATATTATCAGGAGCTATTTGGGCTAATGAAACATGGGGAAATTATTGGAGTTGGGACCCTAAAGAAACTTGGGCTTTAATTACTTGGTTGGTTTTTGCAATATATTTGCATAGTCGATTAATTACTGGAATTCAAGCAGTAAAATCAGCTTGGATTGCTATTTTTGGTTTTTTAATTCTTTGGGTATGTTATCTTGGTGTTAATTTACTAGGACAAGGTCTTCATAGCTATGGTTTTTTATCTAATTAGTCGAGAATTGAAAAAATATAATAATTTTACTTTACTAGAATTTTTTTTTCGTTTATAATAACAAAAATCAATAAGTTATTAAAAAATTTTAGTTATCTTTCATTTTTTTTTATTACGAGCATATAACAATTTTTTACAAAAAACTAACGGAGATTCTTATGGCAGTTCCTAAAAAACGAACTTCAAAATCAAAAAAAAATTTACGAAAAACACAATGGAAATTAAAAGCTTCTGTTGAAGCTAAAAAAGCATTGGGAAAAGCAAAGTTAGTATTAAATAATTTATTAAAAAAACAAGTAGCAGAAATAGCAGAAATTGTTGATATTAAATTAACAGAGGAATAATATTTGTTTTTCATTATTTTTTAAAAACTCTATTTTATTTTTAAATACGTTTTTAAAAGTTGTTTATATTTTGAAATTTCTTTCTAAAAAGTATAACTTTTTAGAAAGAAATTTTAGTCGTTAGTAAAACTTTAGTTACTAATAAATTAAATTTTACTAGAAATCTAGAATTTTTTAACAAGAAAATATTAATATCTTTCTATTCATTAACTACTTTTTAAGAGTTTTCTACAAAAATGTGTAAATAGTCGTAAGGTTTGTTTTTTTAACAAAAACTAAAGGAGCACATTTTAATTAGGATAATTAGAGTGACAATTTTTTGGATCCATTTTTCTAAAAAGTGAAAAAAATCAAAAATTTCAGGTAAATATATTTATGCGATTATTTTTAAATGTAATAAAAACACCTAATTTATTTATGGCTCTGTCTTTAATAAGCTATATTTTTTTTTTATTAATATTACCATTACTAGCATTATTTTTTTTAATAATGCAAAATGATTGGTATCAAGTTTATAAAAAAGCAACAGATCCTATTGCAGTTTCTGCCTACTCTTTAACATTAGAAATGGCGTTTTTTGCAGCCTTATTAAATACATTTTTTGGTTTTATTATAACATGGGTATTAACCCGTTATAATTTTTCTGGTAAAAAGTTAATTGATGCAGCAGTTGATCTTCCGTTCGCATTACCAACTTCTGTAGCTGGTTTAACTCTTGCGACAGTATACGGAGAACAAGGTTGGATTGGCTCCTTGTTAAAAACGTTTAATATTGAAATTGTTTTTACAAAAGCAGGTGTTTTATTAGCCATGATTTTTGTTTCATTTCCTTTTGTAATTCGAACTCTTCAACCTGTAATACAAGAAGTAGAAAAAAGTTTAGAAGAAGCAGCTTGGTCTTTAGGAGCTTCACCTTTTCAAACCTTTTTTCGCGTGATTTTACCGACTTTATGGCCTTCTATTTTAACTGGTTTTACTTTAAGTTTTTCTCGAGCTTTAGGTGAATTTGGTTCAATTGTTATGATATCATCAAATTTAGCTTTAAAAGATTTAGTAGCTTCGGTTCTAATTTATCAATCTTTAGAACAATATGATTATATCGGAGCATCTGTTATAGGAGCAGTTATTCTTCTAATAGCATTATTGACTTTTCTTATTATTAATAAATTACAATCTAGAAATTTTCATTCCGTTTACTAAAAAGTTTATAATTAGTTTTTTTTCTTCAATGTCTAGTAGATTTTTAAAAGTATGGTAAACAGTTTTGTATTTGTTTTTTAATTACTAGGTTTTAAAAAATCTTAAAAAATACAACAAAATTCATTTATTTAAATAATTTCTAGTTGTTATTTACTTTGTTTGATAAATATATTAAAATACTATTTAATATTTTCTCTAATTTCTATTTACTAGATAGCTTTTTTTTATATCTTGGTTTTAAAATTCTAAAAAAGAATAATCTAGATAGACTATTAAGATTTTATTACAATAAAATTTAATTGATATTAATTTCTAGTATTTTTAATAGCTTTTTTTTTAATAAAGTTTTAAAAAGAAAAAATTAATTTAGAAATTTTTATTCGTGTGCTTTTAATTTTTACTATTAAATTTTCAAGAATATTAATTTTTAATATTATTTATTAATAAAGATAATTAATTTTTTCTTTTTTTTGTCTTTTTTTATTTCATAAAAAAAGAAGAAATAAAAAAAGAAGAAATAGAAATAATAAAATACATAAAAAATAATGTATATATAAAAAGTATGTCTGTTGTATCTTCAATTCGAGATTATGTTGAATTTTTAAATACTCTAAGTGATTCATTAGGAAATGATTTTACTTTGAGTAAGTTTATTACTGAAACTTGTTTTTATTTTTTAAAAACACTTCAATATTGTGTTTACTATTTATTTAGTCTTGAATGGCTTCGTGATTTTACTTTATTACCTGTAACTATCCCACAAATATCTCAAGCAATTTTTGCTGAAAATTTGTTTTTACAAACTCCGGAAAAAACTTATTTTGATTTTTTAGAGATACCTAGTATAAATGAAAACAAATTTTTTTTAGGTTTTTGTAATAGCTTTTTTTTAACTCTTCCTGTAACTGTAACTCATATTATTAGTATTCGAAGATTAATTATTCAAGGAATTCCTGCGGCAATTTTTTCTTTTTCTGGTTTTATTCTCGGACAAACATTATTTATTTTTTGTGTTATTTTTGGAATTCGTAGTATTTTAATTCCTTGGTTATCTCTAGAACCTCTAAATTATATTATAGGTTTTATTTTAATTTTTCAATTAGTTTATAGTATGGTCCAAGAGAATTTAACAATCTTAAACTGGAATAATCCATTAAATCAAATAACTTTTCTAAAATTTTTTTTATTTAATTTTGTTTTATCTTGGTGTGAACAAAGTTGTATTTTTCAATACTTTAGTAATATAACTATAAGTCAATATCCAAGTCTTTTAGAAGGATTTTCAACAAAAACAACAATATCGAGTATTTTTATTCATAGCTATTATATTTATGGAATTTTTCTAGGAAGTTGTATATTTTCTCTATTTTGGGGTTTTACAATTTTACAGATAAAAAATATTCTCCAAAAATCCAGTCGATTTTTTGGTAACAGTTTTATTCAAAATTTAAATAAAACAAGCTTTGTTGTTATTTTAGGTTTTACGTTAAGTTCTATACCTTTTTATGGTTTAGACTATTTAATAACAGGTCCTTTAGGTTTTGTTTCACAAGATAATGTATTTAAAAATACATTTCTTGCTCAAAATTTCGTAAAAGATCCTGTGAATTTACAATTTGGTTCCACGGGAGACCCACGATTTGAGCTAGAATTATCCTCTTTTGATCGTGGTCACTATTTACTTTTTCCAGAAAATCTTAACGGTTTCAGTTTTGAAGATTTTAATTATCGAGGTGAACTAGATTGGACAGTACGCCGAGAAAAAGAAAATCCATTGATTGAGCGTAAACATAGTCTTTTAGGCCGTTATTTGAGCAAATACAAAGTAAGACAATCAAAAGAAAAATTAAAAGATGATAGTATTTATACTAAAGCTAACAAATTTTTAGAATATACTGATTATTCTCAAGATAAACAAATCGATTTTGGTGGAATTGAGAAACGTTTTAATAATTGGTATACTTATCTTTTTTTCGATCCAACAACTGAAATTTCTTTTGATAAAACAGACTTTGATGTATTGTTTTCAAAAATAGCTTCATGGAGTTTTATTACTCCCTCAAACTATTTATTCGGACGTCAGGTAATACCGATTGAAAAAACAATAAAAGAAAAATATTATTCAAATCCAATTTATAAGGCTTTATTAGCTATTGATATAGACCTATTTTTAAATCGCCAACCATCTTCTGCTTTTTTAGGAGGTCAACATGAATTGGATTTATATAAAAAACGAACTATATTACAATCATATTATGATTCTTTAAGATTATATAAAAAATTACCGATTTATAACAAATTTGAAAATTTTTTTGACGGAACAAAAAGTTTTACAAATAAAGTATATAATCAGCAATTTAAAGGAACATTAAGAGCTGTTAGACGTTTATTTTCATTATCTCTTTCATCAACTGAAATTGTTGAGAAAAAAACAAATAGTGTTTCTTCTATTTTAAAATATGATCAATCTTTATATCAAAATAACTTGAAGTTTTTTCCTTATCATGAAGAAATTCCAGAATTTGAATTTTTTATACAAAAACCAAATAAAAAAACCCCATACTCGAGTTGTTTTTTACAAGAAATTTATTCAAAACCATTCTATGCTGGTTGGGATGAAAATTTACGAAAATTTATTATCACAAATAAGATCTTCCCTCGAAAGACAGCAAGTTCTGAAATCAATTTTTCTCAAGATTGGCATTCTAAATTTCGTCTTGAAAAACAATCTTCTGGAAAAAATATAGTATCTAATTCACAAAAAATTAATTTTTCTCTTTGGCCAAAAACAAAAGCTTCTATTTTTAATAAGCCAGAATTGTTCTTTAGTGGTGTAAAAAAATCACTTTTTACTACATTGGGTTATGCAAAAATTGATTCTTTACTTGAAGAAAAAGATTTTTCTACAGTCGAAAATTATTATTATTATTTCCCTTCAAATATGGTATTCGAGCCACACCTTGTTGATACAACAGGATTTAGAATAGATAATATTGATAAAGTGATTCAAAAAAGAGGTGGTTTTGTTTGGCCAGGTACTTTACCTCTAGCAAATTTCCCTTTTTAAAATTTTTTTTAAATTTAAATTAAAAGATTTTTTCTTTTTTTAACATTCGTTATACCTAAATATATTTTTATCTTGATAGCAATATTATAATATTGCTATCAAGATAAAAATACAAAATTTTATAAAATATAAAAACATAACTATCTAATAATATTAAAAATTAATATTAATATTAAACTCATAAAACTACTAATATTGAACTCATAAAACTTTTTTATAATTACAAAATAATCTCGATTACTATTATCTTAGTTTTTTCTTTTTTATTTTAGAAAATAAGTCGTTTTTTTGATAATAGAAAAAATAGATTTTTTTTCTATTTCTTGTTGTTTTAAAAAGTTAAGTATTCTAAAAACAGAAGGTGTTTTCTTTTTTCAAAATTTTTTAAATTAAAAAATTACTTGTTAATTTTTTTTATTGAGGTAAAATACTAAATAACAGATTAGTATTTTAACTAATCTTGAGAATATTTCCTTTTCAGGAAACTTTATTAAAAGTGAGATTTTAAATATGACTGCAATTTTAGAAAGACGTGAAAGCACTAGCCTTTGGGCTCGTTTTTGTGAGTGGGTAACTAGCACTGAAAACCGTTTATACATCGGTTGGTTTGGTGTTTTAATGATTCCTACTTTATTAACTGCTACTACAGTATTTATTATTGGTTTTATCGCAGCACCTCCTGTTGACATCGATGGTATCCGTGAACCAGTATCTGGTTCTTTATTATACGGTAATAACATTATTACTGGTTCTATTATCCCAACATCAAACGCTATTGGTATGCACTTCTACCCAATTTGGGAAGCTGCATCATTAGATGAGTGGTTATACAATGGTGGTCCTTACCAACTTATTGTTTGCCACTTTATCATTGGTGTTTGTTCATACATGGGCCGTGAGTGGGAACTTTCTTTCCGTTTAGGTATGCGTCCTTGGATCGCTGTAGCTTATTCAGCTCCTGTAGCTGCTGCAACAGCTGTATTCGTAATCTACCCAATTGGTCAAGGTTCTTTCTCTGATGGTATGCCTTTAGGTATTTCTGGTACTTTCAACTTCATGCTTGTATTCCAAGCTGAACATAACATTTTAATGCACCCATTCCACATGCTTGGTGTTGCTGGTGTATTTGGTGGTTCACTATTCTCTGCTATGCATAAACTATTGAACTGTGCCCTTGTTTAGTGATAAACAAGTGAAAACAGGGTGAATTGCTGGAAATCTAAGGAAATTTTTAAATGGGTCAATATCAAGATTTTGTGAAAATCTGTCGAAACAAAACTTATCCTCCACACGTGAAACTTTATAAACATCACATAATTCCACGCTATGTTGCAAAAATGCGACCAAAAATCAAAAAACTAATTCAGGATCCACGAAATTTTCTAAAAGTGGATTATGATGATCATAAAGAACTCCACAGTACACGCGCCAAACAGCCGTGAAGTGAGAAGTCGTGGTGGTAAAAAAGGGGGAAAACAACGACAAGCAAATCGAATTATAAAACTTACTGACAAATATTGCTTTTCCTTTAAAGCGGAAGAGAAACTCTATATCTTTAATTGTGAAACTGGTGGTGATGTTCTTAATGAATTACAATCTTGTATTTCTACAAAATTAGTACGAGCTTCTCAACTTCTCACAGGAAAAAGAAAATCTTTGCATAGGTGGTCCTGTAAAAAAATTTCTATGACAATCAGCAGCGAAGCCGATAAGGGCCAATCTTGATAAAGAAGATTGTGGTTTATCGGAACGTTCAGAGACTAGTACGTGAGTCCCAACAATAATCGTACAAAAGCGCCCTGCAACTTCAGTCTAGTGAAGTTGATGATATAGTCCACCCTTTTCGAAAGAAAAGATATTCTTTTTATTTGTTTTAAAAACAAAAAGAATAAAAGGGTTCATTAGTAACTTCTTCACTAATTCGTGAAACAACTGAAAACGAATCAGCTAATGCAGGTTACAAATTCGGTCAAGAAGAGGAAACTTACAATATCGTTGCAGCTCACGGTTACTTCGGTCGTTTAATTTTCCAATATGCTTCTTTCAACAACTCTCGTTCATTACACTTCTTCTTAGCTGCTTGGCCAGTTGTATGTATTTGGTTTACTGCTTTAGGTATTTCAACTATGGCTTTCAACTTAAATGGTTTCAACTTCAACCAATCAGTAGTAGATTCACAAGGTCGTGTAATCAACACTTGGGCTGACGTTATTAACCGTGCTAACCTTGGTATCGAAGTTATGCACGAACGTAATGCTCATAACTTCCCATTAGACTTAGCTGTTGTTGACGCTCCAGCAATCAATGGGTAATTAGTTTTTGAAAAATAGAGTGGAGTGGAATCTCCTTGTCTCTTTAGGGACAAGGGGAATTCATTCCTCTCGTTTTTTTACATTAATCAAATTAAGTAGTTGTGGCTAATGTTGTCGAAACATCCTCTAATGTCAGCATCAAGAATCCATGCTTTTCGTGGACTTTTGGTGGAAGATTTGTCTATTGTGACAAAGATTTTTTCCAAGGTGTCGGCACAGCTTCTGCCTGGTCTGAATCCGTAGCTTCCTATGTCTGCTTTAGCTTCCCATTCGGGTTCTAAAGCGTTTTTCACAATGGCCTGTATTACTCGATCTGCAATCGTAGGAATACCTAGGGGTCTAAGTTTCCCATTTGCTTTATGAATAGAAGTTCTTTTAACTGGTAATGGTTCCCATTGTAAGAGATTAACTTTTTGTCTAATTATTTTAATTAGACGCATCCTATCCTCTTTACCTGATAAAAGAAAAATATATAAACCGGGAGTGTTACGTCCTTTGTTTATTTAAGTGACTTTTCGTACAGCGATAACTAGGTTATCGTAACTGAAAAGCATCCTTTCTAGTCGAAGGGATAACTTTTTAAGGTTCTCTTTGGAAGGGTCCTTCAGTACCCGTTGTGTTTGGATGTAAATACGATATTTTAATCTCTGGACATTTTCAAATGAATTTGTCCATTTTATTTCATCCCATTCTTTAGCAGTGCTTTTGAATAGGGAGACATCTTTCCTTACTTCCCTAAGGGTTGTGGTGGATGTGATATCTTGTGTATTGTTGAGTTTCATATATGCTTATTCTCTTTGCAATACGTAAGTTATTGTATTTACATAGAATTAGACCAACCCATGTCCACCAATCAATTTTTTGATTTGACCAGCAAGTTATATCTATAAATATCAGTGTGGTAACTTCATTTATTTATAGATTTCCCTTTTAACTTTCGCTAATTAACTTCGTTAGCTAGGTTAAGTATAGTGGGTTTCCTTACATTATTTTTAATACCTGTTGTTTAGTGGTCTATATCTCACGATTTTTATAGATCACATAAATTAACTTTGGATATTTTGATTTAATTTACATAAATACTTTTTCACCGTAGATGGGAAAATTTTAACGTTTTGTGAGAATGAACGTTATAATTTTTCCGATAAATTCTATTGCTTTCTTTTGTATTTGACTCATTATTTTCATGTCAAAAGGATTTATTATGATTATAATTAGTATAGTTAGTAATAGAATTTGTCTAACCATATCTTTTATTATAAACCAGATAGAGATATATCCTAGTTTTAGTAATATAAAGACGAAGCTGATTAGTAGTGAGGTTATAGCCCATATAAGGCTAAGTGTTTTTTGAAGTGTTTTATAATTTGGGACGGTAATTTTTCTTGATAACTTTTAAGTAGGTTTCTCTTATTCTGAATCTTTCAATAATGTATGTGGCAATAAGGATTATTGTGTATACTATTATTGCTGTGGATGTAAGATTAAATGCAGCATAAAGGAATTTAATAATTCCTTCTCCTATATTAAATGTTACAATACCTTTAGAAGAAGAGATTGTTAGTAATATTTTAGCTATGGGTTCTCCAGGTGGAGTGCATAGTTTGTTAATCCAATGTAATGGTATAGCTAATAGTCCAAGTATTTTATCTCCACCTATCCATATGAATGGTTTGGTGATTAAATAATGTGATTGGTTATTAGAAAGCCAACTTACGATAATTGCTACAATAGTAGCACCACCGGCTGTTTGACTTCTATCAGAGTCTAGATTTGAGTCTAGGGTTTCTTCTAGTAGTTCTGTTGGAGTTCTCTTTTTTCCTCTAACCCAATTGCCAATAGTTTTTACTATTCTCAAGGGAGTAGTAATTATATTTGCGTTGGGATTTAAGAGTTCTTCGAGAACTCTATCTGCCAAGTTGGATGCAGTTTGAAGTGCAGTATTTTTGACGGTGGTTCGTAGGGAATCATCGTCAGGATTTACTTCTTCGATTTCTTCCTGATTGGCAGGGTTGTCTTTATCATCAATTGGAAAAGACATTAGTTTAGGTTTGGGATTTTTCTCCCCCGGTCTGTGTTTAGGCATGTTTAAACCTCCGCTGCTTATGAAAAGTCGGGTGAGGTCATTTATGTAAATAATCAAATCTATCTTTTAAGGATAATGTGCCAAGTTTAACTATAGTGTGGGGTAAGTATACTTACTAAATACGCTCTGTCTGATAAACACCCTGAGTAGGCGCAACTAAGTATAGTTGCTTTGGGTATCACAATGACTACCCTACGCGAGTCATTCTTCACCTACTAAGTTATTTGTTCTGCGAGGTAACGAGGCCACCGTCAGACACTTCGTATCCCAGTCTTGCAATGAGTCTTAGCAGAAATATTACTCATCATTTTGTCTCCGATGCTATTCTCCTATATATGAATATGTAGGAGGTCGGATAGACTCTCTCCGATACCTGGAGGACTAGTTTACCAAGCTAGTTGACTATAGCTACGAGCTTGTCGCACATAGGGAAAATTGTTTTGCTGTATGTGTTTTGTCGTCTAGTCTTACCAATATTGGTATCAGCAGCTGAGCGTTTTGTTATGTTGGTGGTACTCTGGTTTAAAAAATTAAATTGGGTTTTAAATTTGGATAATTGGTTTTGTACCATTTTGGGACAGCCTGAAAAATCTTTTCTCAATATAAAAAAGGCTGAAGTAATTCTTCAACAAGAAATGTTGAATAATTTAGAACAAAAAAATCGCCGTGCTATATTACGTTCTTTTTTTGGATCTACAAAATCTGCTCTTTTAAAGTTATATTCTACAGAGTTAGTTAACGTTTTAAAAACAAAAAAAGTAGTTGCTGTTTTTGTTACAATATTTGTTATTTTGGTTGGGCCAAAAATTTAATAAAAAAATTAAATTTAGTAGTTTTTCTTGTTTTCTTTTCCTTCCATTTCCTTTCCAAAAAGCTTTGCTTTTTGGAAAGGAAATGGAAAGGAAAAAAAAATGCAAAAAATAAGAAAATTCATTTTATAGTTCAATAAAAATGTCTTGTCTTTTTTTGAGAAACGGGAAACTTCTTTTTTTATTGATATAACTAATGAGAAAGCTAATTATCTTTATATTCTTGTAATTTTTCATGTCTATAACCAGGATCCTTCAATACTAAAGGAGCTTGCACAACATTAGTTTCTCTAGAATTCAGAGAGAATTTATTCACATCGGCAACCAACTGGAAATTAGGGAAACAATTTTGTTTCAGATCGTCGATGAATTCTTGATACAATAGTAGAGTTATTATTATTATAATAAAAAAATAAAAGAATGTATAGGTTTCATTAATGTTTTTGGAATCAATCACGTTGAATTTTGGATCTACGATACCAAATTGTAGTATCCTAGCCAAACAAAAAAATAGTATTTTCACGGAGAAATTAAAAAATGAATCAAGATGACTTCTTTAAACCATCTATAGAGAAAGACAAAAAATCTATGCGCCTATTCATAGATAACATTCTAGCGGCCTTTAGATATCCAGGTGTGTTTCAAATAGTATGTATTCCAAGAAACCGTGCTTTTATTGCAGGAGATCCAACTATTTGGCTGTTAGTGAAAATGTTTCTTGCGGACTTATCAAAAGGTTACTGTCCTAGTGATGAATTAGTAGCTGATCGTAACAAATATGAACCATTTCACGAGAATTTTTCCTGGAAAATAGTGACTTACAGTCCAGAGTTGAAGGATGGAAAAAAGCTTGTATAACGAACTGATCAATAGAATTATTAAAAAATAAAACAGGTGCAACCCACTGTCTTTCTTCACTTGTTGGGCCATTTATAGAATCGTACATAAATAACAGCCATTTGTGACAGCTCTTGTTCAGACAAGGATGAAATAGAGCCAGGTCTATAACCATAATTTCGAATTATTTCGGACCAACTCGAAGGGTCGATATAAGCTTGTAAACTGGTCGGCTCTCTTTTTTTAGAGCGTGTACTTATTAAACTTGGACTTGCAAACATCGGTTTTACCGCTGGTTTTTTGCTTTGTCCCAATTGAGTTGGAATTAGTCTTGGAATGCCACCAGGAATTTCAATTTGTTGCAATAGCTTATCAATTTCTTGCTTTTGTTGCGACGACTCCTGATTATCTTCCGTTTGAAAAGATTAATCAAAAGAAATATTGTCTATATCTATCCAATACCTTGATCTTCTAATTTTTCTAAAACTGCTAATGCTACCACATCCTTCTTACTTATACTAAGAAGAAATTTTTTTATTATGAAAAATTGATCACTAGTAAAACTGTAACCATCTAAGAAATTTTTTAGAGCTTGATAGAAAAAATTAACTTCAACGGCTTGTTCAAATTGTTGAAATTTTATTTGAGTGAATAATTTTCCCAAAAAAGTAGAAGAAAAGACTTTTCTACTTCTAGAACTAAAATGCAATGGAGACTTTGATTCTAGAGACCCTTTCTCAAGAAGAACTTCTTTTTCAAGTTTTTTTTCTAAAGTTGCACCGGGTATTTTAGTTTTTTCTTCCTGAAAAGGTAAGTTAACAGTCGATATATGGTCTACCTCTGTTTGCGAAGGAGAAATTTCGAACTTAGAGCTCAAATTCTTCTCTTCTTGCGAGGATGATATTTCTGACAAAGGCTTGAATTTATTCCCTCCGTGAAAAGATATATCCGTATTTCGAACTTCAGGAAAAAAGGAAGCCTCTACGTTTTTGGGAGAATATTTGATTTTATTTATGTCACTATCAAACTCGATATCTATATAGAATCTCCTTTTTTTAATATTTAGTTATCATAACGCCTTTTTCTATTAAAAAAAAAATGTCAATAAAACACCAAGGACAGGCTTATTTTCTAAAATTTGAATTAATTTTTTAGCATAATATGAAATTGTACAAAATCCACCAAATTGGAGAATAAATCTTCCAATTCCAGTATCTTTTTTATTTTGTAAATTTTTTACTGTTATAATTTTTTGTTGTAAATCTTTGGCTACTAATTCTTTTTCTTTGATTTTTAATATTGAATTTTCACTTTGTCCTAAAAAATCGCAGAGGAATTGATCCAATTTTAAAATACAGGGTTTATTTTTTAACCAAACTAGAATTAAAGAACAACATCTTTCAGCAAAAGACAAAATTACAGGTAACACAATTACAAAACAAATAATAGAAAAAATTCCTTGAACTAGTGTAATACGTTTTGTTACTAAGATAATTAACATTTTTTGTCGACGAATTTTTTTTATATGGGTGATTTTGGATACATCAGTATTGATATTAATTTTTCAAGTTTGACCTCTTTTCTTTTTCACAATTTCTGTGGAAGTGGTTTGATCCATATTTGGATTTCTTTCAGGCGTACTTGAAATATCTTTTCTCTTTCTTTCACCTCTATATCTCCCGTTTCGTATTTATCATGTCTAGATTAATTCATAGAGAGATGTTAGGGTTTGAAATTCGACTTATTGTTAAGGTTTCTTGTTCTGTAGAATAGATTCTTTTTTCAAGCCAAGATCTATGTAATATAAGTCGTGTGATATTTTTTATTTAAAAACTCGAAAGCGTCTTTTGAGAGGATTGCTTTAATTAAAGGGCAATTTTGGTGTTTTCAACATCATATTGTGATAAATTGTATTTATTTAGAAAAGTACTATATGCTTGATATCCATTTTTAACTTTTACTTGCTTGTACGGCAGGGTGAAAGACTAATTGATTTATTTTTGTAATGACAAGTGGCCCAAAAGCTAACAAAACTCTTGTATATTTGAAAACAATATCATTAGAGTTCAATAAATGAAGATTTTTTAATACTATTACTTGAGTTTTTAAAACACCTATTATATTACCTAGAATAATAGGAGAAATAACATATGTAAAATCTTTCTCATTTATAGAAAAAATTTTTGCGTCTAAATAAAGAAAACCATGTGTTGTTTTTTCATTCAATAGGGTTTACTCTTTTTTATCAAAAAACCGGATTTACTCTTTTTTACTGTAACAAAAAAAGGGATATTGCCAATAGTTTTTGCTAAGAAAATTTTTGTAATACCAACCTTTCCATATTTTGCAATTCAGTAATAGAATAATTTTCACTTTCCTTTTTATCAATACGTACAGTAAAATCGAAAAAAGTTTTTTTCTTGAATTTATGGTTTAATGAAACATCAGAATTTAAGGTGTTTTTTATTTTTTGATTAACTTATCACTATTATCATTAAATTTTTCCAGAGAAAGTCTCCTTTTTTACTATTTTTTGTCTATAGCTTGTAAAGAAACTCCGGTAGTTTTTTTAGTTAAAACTTGAGCTGCGATTGCAGCTTGTTTTTCGCGAACATTTAAAAAGGTTTTTTTGGGTAGTCAATACTCAAAAAAACCTTTTTAAATTGATCTGTAATTATTTAATTTCGATGTAGAGTTTATAAAAAAACAACCCTACTCATAGAGATCACCAGGCCATGATTTTTTAGCTTCTTCAATCGCTTGTAAAAGTTTTTTTCGATCCTTATACTCCGGATCGCAATCCAGTATTTTCCATGAAAAGTTTTGGTAAAATGGTTCATATTTTTTTATATCATCTGATAATTCATCAATATGATATTGTCCCCTCAATAAAGCAATAACAAACTCCTCTAGTAACAGCCAAAGATCGGGACCTCCTCCTGAAATAAAAGCACGGTTTCTTGGAATACATACGATTTGAAACACACCGTGAAATGGACAGTCAGGGCCGCCTACAGTAGTATCTGCACATTCGCGCATAAATTCGTAGGCTTTTCGATCTTGTTCCGCTTTAGATAATTTATCGAATTCATCACGTCGCTGTTGTAACTCTTTAAATACTTTAGGTAATTTCTCACGTTGATCTTGTTCCTCTTTAGAGGATTTATTGAATTCATTATGATTCATTTTTTTTAACTTCTCCAATTAATTTGATTAAATAAAAAAAAGATGGAAACTTCTCCAATAGTTTAGTAATTAGTAGAATAAAAAATAAAACAGTGTGAAATTTTCTTGATACAATAGTTTAGTAATTAGTAGAATAAAAAATAAAACAGTGTGAAATTTTTCAAACTCTGTGTATTAATTTCTAGTAAATATCTAGTAAATACATAAAAAACAAGACTTGACGTTTGGAAAAAAATACTCTACTATATTGTTATAGAAGTCACTATTTATTTTCGAGTTTAAATGAGTTTAAAACTTTCTTTTTTTTCTCTTTTTCATACAAAGTTAAAAAAAAAACTAGCTCATTTTAATATTTTTTTTATTAGTTTTTTAAATTGAAAAAACAAAAACAAAAATATATAACAAGTATTAAAAACAAAAACTTTTGAGGTGTTTTTAGATGGCAAAAAAAAGTATGATTGAACGTGAAAGAAAACGAGATTTCTTAGTAAAAAAATATGCGAGCAAACGGGAAAATTTAAAAAATTCTATAAATCAAGCATCTTCTCTTGAAGAAAAATTATTATTACACAGAAAATTACAAAATTTACCTCGAAATAGTGCACCTGTACGCTTACATAATCGCTGTAGCGTGACTGGCCGTCCTCGTGGATATTTCCGTGATTTTGGTCTTTCTCGACATGTATTACGTGAATATGCACTGCAAGGTTTCTTACCAGGGATTGTAAAATCAAGTTGGTAAGCAACTTTTCTCTTGTTTTAGTTTTTAATTTTTAGTATTTAAAAAATTAAAAAAAGGCACACATTTATATATTTCCTTTTTTGTTTTTTACAGAGTAGTGAATAAGTGCTTGCTCCCCTTGGTATCGAAGTTCTGCACAAACGGAATTCTCAGAACTTCTAAAAAAAATAGAAAATTAGAGACATTCTCTTGTTTATATTTTTTGCTCTATTTAAAAAAATATAAAATTGTGATATATTATTATATAACTTATTTTTTAAGTAGTATTTTTTATTCTTTTTGTCTTTAGAAAAAAAGAATGACATTCTCTTGTTGATATTTTTTTTTACTATTTCTTGACTTTTTAATAAAAAATAAATCGAAATCTATTTCGGGCAGATTGTAATATCGTAAAAAAAAAAATTTCTTTTTTAGAATGGCTCCACAAACAGAAACTAAAGCAGGTGCTGGATTCAAAGCAGGTGTTAAAGACTATCGTTTAACATATTATACTCCTGACTATCAACCAAAAGAAACTGATATTCTTGCAGCATTCCGTATGACACCACAACCAGGTGTACCACCTGAAGAAGCAGGTGCCGCAGTAGCAGCAGAATCTTCAACAGGTACTTGGACTACTGTATGGACAGATGGTTTAACTAGTTTAGATCGTTATAAAGGTCGTTGCTATGATATCGAACCAGTTCCTGGTGAAGAAAACCAATATATTGCATATGTTGCGTATCCGTTAGATCTTTTTGAAGAAGGTTCTGTAACTAACTTATTTACTTCAATTGTAGGTAACGTTTTTGGTTTCAAAGCTCTTCGTGCATTACGTTTAGAAGATCTTCGTATTCCACCAGCATATGTAAAAACGTTCCAAGGTCCTCCACATGGTATTCAAGTTGAACGTGATAAACTTAACAAATATGGCCGTGCTCTTTTAGGTTGTACAATTAAACCAAAATTAGGTCTTTCTGCTAAAAACTATGGTCGTGCGGTTTATGAATGTTTACGTGGTGGTCTTGATTTTACAAAAGATGACGAAAACGTAAACTCTCAGCCTTTTATGCGTTGGAGAGATCGTTTCTTATTCGTTGCAGAAGCAATTTATAAATCTCAAGCTGAAACTGGTGAAATTAAAGGTCACTATTTAAATGCTACAGCAGCTACTGCAGAAGAAATGCTCAAACGTGCTCAATGTGCAAAAGATCTTGGTGTACCAATTATTATGCACGACTATTTAACTGGTGGTTTTACAGCAAATACAAGTTTAGCTTGTTATTGTCGTGATAATGGTCTTCTTTTACACATTCACCGTGCTATGCATGCTGTAATTGACCGTCAAAGAAACCACGGTATTCACTTCCGTGTTTTAGCAAAAGCTCTTCGTTTATCAGGTGGTGACCACTTACATTCAGGTACTGTTGTTGGTAAACTTGAAGGTGAACGTGAAGTAACTCTTGGCTTTGTTGATTTAATGCGTGACGATTACGTTGAAAAAGATCGTAGTCGTGGTATTTATTTCACTCAAGATTGGGTTTCACTTCCTGGTGTTATGCCTGTAGCTTCTGGTGGTATTCACGTATGGCACATGCCAGCTCTTGTAGAAATCTTTGGCGATGACGCTTGTTTACAATTCGGTGGTGGTACTTTAGGACACCCTTGGGGGAACGCTCCAGGTGCTGCTGCAAACCGTGTTGCTCTTGAAGCATGTGTACAAGCTCGTAACGAAGGTCGTGATCTTGCTCGTGAAGGTGGTGATGTAATTCGTGCTGCATGCAAATGGAGTCCTGAATTAGCAGCTGCTTGTGAAGTATGGAAAGAAATTAAATTTGAATTCGAAACAATTGATACTCTGTAATTGTTTTTTTTTTTAATCTCTAACTTTATTATCTAAAAAGAGGATACAAAAATCCTCTTTTTAGATATCTTTTATTGTTTATATTAAAAAAAAAAAGACTTGACTTTTTTTAAAAAAGTCTCTATAATAAATATTGTTATGTTATACGTTTAAAATTTTGTTTTTTTTTCTCTTTTTCATACAAAGTTAAAAAAAAACTAGCTCATTTTAATTTTTTTTTATCAAAAACAGTAAAAATAAAAAAAATTTATGTATCCTAAATTTGTCTATAATTATAGTTTTTTAAATAACAAGGAAAAAAAATTTCTTACATATGATCAAAATCTCGATCAAGCGTTAGTGGGAAGACCTTTACATACGTGTATAAATTATAACGCAAAAAAAGATCGTGGTATTTTAATGAGTTCAGATAATATAGAAATTTTTTCGGAAAAAATCACGAATGATTTTTTAGTATTTTTGGAACCTCTGCCTTTTCAAGTAACAACAAATAATTTTTTAAGAATTTTTTTATATACTTCATGCAAATGCAAAAATTTTGACCTACTTTTCGTGTATTCGTTCTTTATAAAAAGGATTAGCAACACAAGAAATCGTTGGACAAAACAATATAAACATTTGTTTAAAGATAAAAGATTTTGTTGCAAAAAAAAATTTCTTTCTACTTTAAATTTAGAAGAATTAAAACCAGAAGATATAAATATATTGAAAATAAATAAACAGTTGGATTTACTATGTGAAATTCCAAGAAATATTATTTCAGTTAAAATACTTCCGATTGGCTATTTATTAAATGCAACTGATAAAAAAACACTTTAGTTTTTTGAAGAAGATCAAAGTGACTTATTTTTGGATGTCTCAAGTCTCGGAATTGTTCTTCAATATGGTGATACGATTGGTTTTGGAGTTCATGGGAATTTTGACTTTTCCCATCCGGATTGCACGCAAGTTTATACTTCTTTAGATCAGACGAATTTCCAACAGTTTTTGGCTGATTCCTTAGCCACAGCTTGGAATTATCAAAATGTTATTATAGAAAAAGAGCTAGTTCCTAACAATGAGTTCTTATATTTGTCAGTGGAACTATATAATTAAAACATGAAAAATCATAATAATTTTCCAGGAAAAAGTTTTATCCCACCTCCTCAAATATCAACTCCTTATTCGATATGGAGTTATTTTCTCGGAATTGGGTTGGTTAGTTTTTTAGTTTTTGGTGCGTGGAGAGTTTGGATTTCTATACCAAACCCTCTCAGAATCAATAGGGAAAATCGGCACTTGGGATCATAACACTCAGTTGTTGTTGCCGTAAGTGATAGACAATCCCATGCTGGTTAATTTAATGAATCTAACCTCACTCAAGGCGTCAGCAGAGGAACAGAACCTAGTGAATACGTGCCCCAAATTATTGTACAACAACCTTCTGAGCCAGTCTCTTCTCTTGAAACAGAAGATACATCTGCGCGAAAAGAAAGTGAAATTTTCCAAGAAGAGGATCCTGGCCCATCATCGACTGAAAACAAAAAATTTCCTTTAAGTCCAAGACAAGAAGGAGGGGATTTCGGATATGACTCCGATTCTCCAACGCTAATTTCAAATTTAGTCACACCATCTGCTTTATCGTTCCGTCAAGAACAACCTCGTGTACCATTTGAAGATTTTGTACAAGATTATATCATAGAGAAAAAACCGTTGATCGAAGTTCCAAAAATTCACCCAAATGAAAAAGTTGCTGCTAACGTGTTTATAACAGATGATATAGAATTTGCAAAACAAGTCTATGAAATATGAAATAAGACAACAGGGTCGTGATCCTTATATGAGAAAAATCCTAAATGCATCTGAAAAAACTTTACAAAAATGCAGCGCTATTGATCCAGCTCTTTCTGCTGACAAAAGAAAATCTTTAGAGAAACAATATAATGCCGAATTTAGAGCAATATATGAAGAGAATATAGATAAAACAAAAAGTGGAAGAGGATCTGCACAAGCCTATTATTGTGCTTTTTATACCAGTGATTCGTTATTAATTCAGAGAGTTATAAAATTAAACAAACCGACTGAAGAGCATCACAGTAGTAAAGGCGGCTCTCGTATCGACGAAGGCTCTCGTATCGTTTATCTTACTACCCCAAAAGGTCATGCAATGTTGCACCATCTGAAAATGGAAGATGGATCCAATAACCCAAAACTAGATTTTGCTAGAGCAAAATCTAGATTTACAGCTTATAGAACACAAAGTGATCCAGCATTTAAATCTAAATATGCTTTAAGAAAACAGGGGTTATCTTATGTAAAAAATAATAAGATAACTTTAGTAAATAATTTTGAAAATTGTATTTTAAATAATATAATCAATTTCTTGCCAATTTAGAAATTAGTTGTTGCCCTAATTGAGATTTATTAAACAAACAATATAAAAATATTTGGTATTAAATCAATTGGAATAATTATAGTAGAAATTTGTTTATAGGTAAAAGAATTAATTTACAGAAAAATATGACATTCTTGTGACAACAACTGGTCTCAGAAAATCTTCTATTAATAAGAAATTTCCCTTTTATTAGTAATAAAAGACGTGATCTTTTTATATTGAACTTTAAAATTAAAAACAATAGTTAGAAATTAAAGATTATTAATTAAACGAAATAAGGACTTATTAGTTTGCTTTTAGTATATTGTTCTAGAATCTAAAAATATACTAACGTTTTATCCTTATTACTTTAAGACAAGGGATATGCTCGTTCCTTTAGGACAAGGGATATGCTCGTTGGTTTAGAACAAGGGGGTGAAATACCTCTCTTTTCCTTTTATTTTAAAATTTTGTTGTAGAATAGCTCTACAAACAGAAACTAAAGCAGCCAGAAGATTGAAAACAGGTGTTAAAGACTAAGGTTTAACATATTATATTGGTTATACTAAATCATCATAAAATAGAAACGTTAATTACTGTACCAAAGTGGTAAGGACAAAGAATAACAATATTTTCTTTCTATAAATAGAATTTTAGAAAAAGTACAACGACTTTTTTTAATATCTAAAAAAGACATTCTGTCTTTTATGAAGGTAATGGGATTATGCTTAATTTTTTATTTAATATTTAAAAAGATTCATACTAGTTGAAATTCCTCTAAAAAATCATTATCTTTTTTTCGATGTTACGGAAATTCGAAATCCAATGCGAATCGAGAATTATTATTTAAAACAAAAAGTTTTAATGGATCTAAAAGGTAATATTTGATTTTTAGGTCGTAATCTTCGTGGTGAAGTACTCCCAGGTTTTCCTCCTTCTAATAAAACTAATTACCCTTTTGGAGATGAAGATTATTAACAGGTTAGATCGGGTCAAATAAAACCACTAGGAACTTAGATTTAAACAAGATTTCCATAATAGAATAAATAGTTGAAGTGCTTGGGTACTATTTATTCCAAAATGCTGACGGAGAAAAGTTTGCATTCTTTTACAGCATTACCTCGGGAGAATGCTGAAGTCCACTCAATTTTCCAAAAAACTCAATCACAAGAAATTCAAGAAAAAAATAAATTCAACCAGAAGAAATTCATATTGATTGGCAAAAACTTGAAATGAATTGTGACTCCGTTTTAAAAAAACAAAAAACTAATTCAAAGCGAGATGCATTAATTAATGGTCCATGAAATTGTGGCTTTAGTAAGTATGACAACTTAAAAACTTGAAGAAGGCGTCAAGCATCTCAAGCATTTTCCTAAAAATGGTAATCCAACACGTACTCGCATATTAATGGAAATTGAGTATAGCACTCCAGTAGATCATTCTACTAGTTTTTTTCATGTTGTTGTTATACAAAATTTATTACACCATAAAAAATCCATAGTTGTTATATGAATTCAAATGATATTGATGACGCTTTTCTTGAAAGCCAAGAAACTATATTAGATTAGAGTCTTGACCCTGGGTTATTTTTTGAATTTTTGTTTGGTGAGGGGTGAATTCTTCCACCGTTTCACATCGGGCAAGCCGGTGGCAATCAAAATAGTTTCAATAATATAGCATATAGGCATTCTTTTAAACAAGCAGCAACTATTAATCAAAAAGCTAAGACGGCCCTAGTGTTTCGGATTCATAAATATCTTCCAGTGAAAGAACAAGTTCAATTTTAGAAATTAGATCAAAAGAGGGGTAGCATGCCAGAAATAGCTTTATTCACTCCCTATATCATATAAGGATCGGAAAGTTGTTGTAGATCTAGAAGGCGAAAATAGACTAAAAATTGATCAATAACTTATTGATAATGGTGTTGAGGCACCCCAATCAGCCATGTAGTGTGTAATATAGAAATTTGAGGATTCAAAATTAAAAAAGCAATTCGAAAACACACAAACAATCGAAATGAAAGAGGAAATTTATTAAAATAAAAAAAATTTCGGATCTTCTAGAAATTGTTGAATTCCAAAATAAAAATTTGTAAATGTATAATTTCTTTTTAATATTTTAAAATAGTGAAAAATATATTATACTAGACATTATCAACTAAGTATATTTCGTGTTTACTATCTTGGTTGTAATTGTTGTTTCCAAATGGTCAAGAGTTAATGCCAGAAATCTTTTTAGTAGAAATAAATTACAAGATGGTATTTGCGAAAATAGAGAATTATTCACATATAGTTAGAAATCTGGACTGAAAGAAATACGAATCTTCACCAAAATTGGGGTTCAGTTCTCTCTTCAAGTTTTTGTTCAAAAGATCGTCTTTCTGACCGATCTATTAAAAAAACTTGCATATGTCATTTATCGATATTAATTATATGGCTTCCATTTTTTGAGGCTTGCTGGCATTATAGATACAAGATGTACAATCAGTACCTTCTGGAAAAAGAAAACGTGGTAGACCACGAAAAATAAATAGAATTCCACCTTTAGAAGGTGAAATAAAACAAATAAAAGATTAATCCTTGGAATAAAAATAATACGATCCCTAAGTTACCGTCCCCCCTAAAAACATAGTTTCCAAGGGGGACGGTAACTCGAAAAATGGCGTTAAAACGCCCTCCTAGAGATTTTTTGTTCTATATGGGGACTATAGGTAACTCCCCAAAATTGAAAATTTTTGATTCTTGAAAAATTTTTAATTCCAACTATTTAACATAGTTAAAATTTTTTCTATAAAAACTTAAACAAAAAATAAAATACTAGTGACAATTAAATAAGTTAAAAAGAGTTACTTCTATTTATGAGTGATAAATTTTTTTATTATTTTTAAAATTACTAGTGTTTTATTTTTTCTAGAATTTAAATAGTTAGTATACCAATTGTTCGACTAATATAATGGATAATTTTTGGAAGAATTCAAATTATCAAAAGGAAAAATACAAATAATTATCAATAAAACTGTTACAAACTTTATTAGCTAAATTCTTTATTTAGTAATTAAATTTGTCATGATCTATTATATGGCTTTATTCATGACCCCGTAGAGTAGACGACCCTCTTCCAGAAGAGTACTGCGGGCTATCAATTACAAGTTTAATGGATTATTTTCCATATCCCGTTTCACAGCATCCTTTACAAGACAGTTGTCACCAACAAAAACAACCATATGAGCAGATTGTACAAACGATAAAAACTTTTCACCATATCAGAGATAGTTTAACAAAACAACCGGTGAGTCTAGTAAAAGTAGAAGCAGATTTCGATCTACTAAAACAAAACATTCAACAAATTTCTAGTTTAAGCGGTCGTTCAGTAGCTACATCAAAAACAATAAAAACCTTTTCTAAAGGTGCGGGTGTACAGCTTTCTACAAAATTATTACCATTAGCCAACATGGGTGTAGCATGTCGTTTTAATACGATATGCTGTTGGCCCAGTTAGACGTTATCGCGGTATCTCAATCAAAGCATTTGTTGGTTTTGGTATTGGGTTTTAACTAAAATGAAAAATTTTTTCTTTTTTTTACAAAATTTTCCTTATTCCTATTTAAGACGGGAATAAGGAAAATTTTCTTCTATATATTAAAAACATTTGATTGTATTATAAAAAAGCATATCACAAAAAATTTTTTTTGCAATACTATCTTTTGATCTTTAATTTTATCTTGATCAAATAATTATACTAGAGGAAAAAATAGTTAAAACTCTGGTTAAGTTTTTATTTTGTGTGTTAATAAATAACATAAAAAGGAAATTTTGTATTTTCTTAGTTAAAAGTAATTAAAAAGACATAAAAGCAAAAATACAAAGTAAACAAGGAAAATCAAGAAAACCATTTCTCCCGAAAAAGGGATTTCGTCTATGGCAAAAACAATAATCATGTTATGAAATTAGCCGGTTTTGCTCTACTACGTGAAGGTTTTCAAAAAGAGCATATTTTCTAGTAGAAAAGAACGAAATGGGTACAGTAGTTGAGAAACCACAAGGGGTTTGTTAGCAAAAGAATAATCTAGTTGTTTTACTTAGAGGGATAATATGATATTGACAGTGAATGAATTAGAGATTTCTTATCACGACCTAAAACAAATTTGTATAGAAACCAAAGAATTGGTTGAAAACAATTTATCGCAGATTCAAAATCAATCTACTATTTCAACAATGCCTCCAAAAACGAGTCAGACTGATTCTAGACTTTTAGGTGGAGCTGTACTTACTCTTGTTGTTTTACACTTTTATCAACAAAACAACAATATACGTAATAATTTATCTTTTATTTCAAATCGTTTACTTGTGAATTGAAATTGTTTAGTATCAATTTCAACAAGAACTATGCTAAATACAGTTATGTTAACAGAAATTTTTGACTACATTGTCAACCCACCTTAGAATTTAATTTGAATTGTAGCTACCACACATCCTACACCAGGCCTTGAAAATTTATTAGAATTTCGCTAAGGAATTTTTTGTTTTAATCAAAGCCTTTAGACGTAAAATTTTAACACAATAAAAGTATAAAAACATTGTGTTAATTTATAAAAAGAAAAAGTAGACAAAGTTGAAAAAAGCGGCTAAATTAGAAGTAGAAATAGTGCATCCGTGGCAGAGTGGTCGATTGCACCGCACTCATAATGCAGCTCCTTTGGGACATCGTTGGTTCAAGTCCAACCGGATGCAATGTGCTTGTTGTATTGTACGCTTTAGTTCTATTTTTTTAAGTTTGATTTATGAAAAGATTTTTTTAGCCTCTTTTTTTGGAAAAAAGAGTAAATCCTTAGCGGTTCACTAATTATCACCAAAAACTGTTTTGAAAACGCGTTTGTAGTGAGATATCACGCGTTTCTAGTGAGATATCAATAGTATTTTATCAAATTAAATACATATATTTTTCGTTTTTATTATTTCGTTTTTATTATGAGAAATTAAGCACGGGATTATCAAGTTTATTATCAACAACCAACCTCCTCACCAGGAATTTATGAAAATTCTGGAACCATTTATTCGGTTCAACCAACTAGTCCTTATCAAACTAAAACATTTACATTAATCAAATTTGTTTTTTTTCTTGGTTTAATGTTTGCTTTAAATTATTCGATATTGCTATTTTTGGATGACAATATCTTGAATTGGTTTTTCTCGGTAGCGGTTTCCATGTTGATTTTGTTTTATTTAGATAGAAATTTAGATAGAAATTTAGATAGAAAATTGTTGTCAACTTTTACTACTGCTATTCTAGGTTCAGTTATGGGGACATTATTTGGACTTTGGCAATTTACATTGGAGATTTAAATGTTTACAATTTGTAAAAATAACGATTTTTTAAACATTGGAGAAAGATCTGATTGTTTTTTGTTTTGAAAGAAAAAAAAATCAAATCTTTTAAATTGTGTTGTTTTTTCCTTATTCAATATCTTTTTAGTTTCTAGTATTCATTATTTTTATTAATTTGTATTAAATAAAAGAGTAATTCTATTAAATCATGAAATCATTTCCACATGGTTTTTGTTGTTTTCAGAAAAAAACAAAATAAAAAGTTCATGAGAAAAAAACAAAATAAAAAGCTCATCAGATTTTGTTTACTAGTTATCAGATTTACTGCTTTACTCTTGCAAAAAGGAAGAATACAAGGATCAAAACATGTTTTTTTAGAGAGGATTTACTCTTTTTTCCAAAAAAAGAGGGCTTATTGCGTGTTTTTGTTTGATATTAACGTATTAAATAATTTATTAAATAATTTTATTTTAATTAATAATAGTTTTTTTAAAAAACCCTTTTTCGACAACGCGTTTATTTAAGCAAATACCGGTTATTGAACCGGGATGTTTTTTGACATATGCGATATCATCAGCCTGAAACTCTGTTTTTAACACAAAAACTAGTGCTAGTGGAAAACTTAGTGGTTAAATTGTCTCGTTTGGTATGTGTTTGATTTATGTGTTGAGATGTGTGTTTTTATTCCTTTCCTTTCCTTTCCATTTCTTTTCTTTCCATTTCCAAAAAGCTTTGCTTTTTGGAAATGGAAAGGAAAGGAAATGGAAAGGAAAGGAAATGGAAAGGAAAGTGTCTATTTAACAAAAAATTTGTCTAATTCTTCTAGAAATCCATGATTAACGTTGTTAATCAAGCAATTTCATTTCCTTACAAAATTCACCACTTGCTTTAGGATTTACTGTAATCTTTTGTTTTCTCCAAGATGACAGGTCTTGAAATAATTTACCAGAAATATTTGGCCGGTGTTCTAGTATTTCAAAACGAGAGACATGGTTTTTAATTTTTTTAATTGCTACTAAATTATCTCGCACTAAGTTATTTTCCCGGAGGGCCTCCCCTCGAGTATTTTCACCCTTCTAACGTTTCACTACTAAGTTCGGGATGGAATATTAGGTGGTTCCATTAGAACAAGAGCACGAGATATACTTTCTTTTCGTTCCAATTGCTTTCTCTAAAGTATTGCTTTAGAGAAAGCAATTGGAAAAGGTTGTGAAAAGAAAGAAAAGAGACTCTCTTTTTAGAAAGTATCAACGATTGTAAAAAGAGAGATCGTAAAAATTCAAGTAGGTCAAATTCAATCGGCCTATTAGTACATCTCGGCTGAACGTGTTACCACGCTTACACCTGATGCCTATCAAACGGATTGTCTTCCCGTGGCCTTATGGAGAGTACTCATCTTAGGCTGGGCTTCCCACTTAGATGCTTTCAGCGGTTATCACCTCCACACTTGGCTACTCAGCGTTTACCCTTGGCAGAATAACTGATATACCAGAGGTGTGTTCGTCTAGGTCCTCTCGTACTATGGACGAATGCCTTCAATACTCTAGCGCCTACACCGGATATGGACCGAACTGTCTCACGCATGTTTTCCTAATGTTTCCAAAAGGCATGGACTATATCTTCATCTTTTGAGTTGCAACCACAGAGTAATCTCAGAGCAACCTCAGAGAAACCTGAGAGCAAATTGAAACTCAAAAGAGTCGGCGTATTATATCTTCCCTAACCAGTGAAGATATCCAAAATCTACTAATTGACCAAATGACAAAAATGTTTTTGTGATCAAGTAGAATTTAAGTCTCTACGGGGACTAGTTGTCAACACCAAGATGCTTTTTGACATCCTTGGCTTTAATGCTTCTTTTTTTTGAATCATTTAACGTTTCAATCAAGTCGACTTTTTCGCATAACCGGACAAAATCTTCTGGTGATTGCTTTTTTGAAAGATTGTGACAGATATACAAAACCAGGCTCGCTTGTTTCCGTTTTACCAGGAGATACTGGACGATTTTTTGGAGAAAAGGTTGCACAGTCTGAACACCAACAAGTGTGAGTTCTGACATGCCATCTGGTCGTTTTCGAATCTTGCCACAGTTGAGTTTTTTTTGGAGCCACACCAGAAACCAATGACGTTTGGTTTTTTGGTAAAAAGTGACAGTGACTCGAATTTGAAACCCTAAAATATAATCTTCACGTGTAACAAGTTGTGCGTTGACGCACCCATCACCATCAAGAAAACCAGCAATATAAGCGACTTGTTGAGGTGTAAGTTGATTAAATGTTGTCATAAATCTAGTCTTCCCTCGGTATTACCATTTGAGCCGTTCGACACTCAAGAAGGCTTCACCGATATAAGCCGATGCTAGGTTTACATTACTGCAAACCAACGCAGTAAATCTACGTTCTGAACCCAGCTCACGTACCGCTTTCATGGGCGAACAGCCCAACCCTTGGGACGTACTACCGCCCCAGGTTGCGATGAGCCGACCAGTTTTGTTATCATTTAGGCTCTTTATCCTAAATATCTACTCCTCACGGAGCAGCTCAGACTATGTCATTAACTTTTCATTTTGGGTAATTTATACCACATAGAAGGAATCATGAAAGGTTGGATAAGATCAAACAGGAGTTGTGCGTCTTGAGCCGGAAAAAAAACCACAAAATAGTTGGTTTTATGGGTCTTGACTACTGAATGAAAGCCAAACTTTCTGTTTAACTCATCGCTGACTATATAATTTTCCTTTTCTGTGAAGGACTGCGTATGTAAAATCATTGACTTGCTGTCGTTTTGTAATGACCCATCAGACATAATCCAATAAGCTAAGCTTCTTGGAGTGACTAGGTCAAAAACGAGATTTGGAGTGATTGTTTTCCGATACTTTCCATCAAGTCGAAGTTTATAAAATGATTCAAAGAGTGGTGTAAAATTTTTATGTGAGAAAGTTCTAAACCAGTAACTTTTGATTTTTTTTTTCTTATCATCAAAACGAGTTTTTGGGGAATCCACAAAAGTATAGCCTCCAAAATTATCAAAAAGATGAAAAACAAAGTCTTTCTGTTTGTAACCTTGCTCAAACTTAATAAACGCCTCTTTACTCACTCTCCTCATGGTAGCATCTTCACAAATCATACCAACGGCAATTTGAAATTGAGTGTCTGACAAATCAGGCACTGTTTTTTTGTAGTTTTGCCAATAAGAAGAATTTAAATGGTATCCATGCCGTCTATTTTTTATCATAGTTAGTCTTGTAAATGAATGAAAAGTTAGTGGGCGCTCGTGGAGAAATTATTGGTAGGAAATCCTCATTCTCTAGTCGTTGAACGTTCATCTCTACTGCTCTCTTTCTCTTTTCTTTCATTAACTTCGTTAATTTGGAAAGGAAAGGAAAGGGAATTTGTTTCCTTTCGAGAAGCTTCGCTGCAAATTGTCTCGTTTCTGGTTCAGGAAATCGAGAGTTCCTTGCAATTCACCCACTTTAGCCTCGACTAAAATGCCAATCGAGGTGCCAAACCTTCCCGTCGATGTGAACTCTTGGGGAAGATCAGCCTGTTATCCCTAGAGTAACTTTTATCCGTTGAGCGACGGCCCTTCCACACGGAACCGTCGGATCACTAAGGCCGGCTTTCGCCCCTGCTCGACTTGTAGGTCTTGCAGTCAAGCTCCCTTCTGCCTTTACACTCTACGGCTGATTTCCGTCCAGCCTGAGGGAACCTTTGCACGCCTCCGTTACCTTTTAGGCAATTATGTTAATCTCTTACTAAAACATGGTAAAACGTTAGAATTTGATTTTCTAAAGCAGAGCTTATTCCTTTTCAAAAAGCTTTGCTTTTTGGAATAAAACTAACGTTTTTATTCCTTTCCAAAAAGCTTTGCTTTTTGGAATAAAAACTTTAGTTTTTTGGAAAGAAATGGAAAGAATAAACTTTAGTTTTTTTGGAAACGAAACGAATATGCTTTAGCATTTTGGAATATGTATCAACCAGGTAGTTTAGGTTTTTGACGTGGTAATGGAAATTTATATCTCATCTCTGGAAGAAGAAATTCAAAAATTAATTCTCGTAATCGTTCATAGCTATGGCCTGAAATATAGATTTGATATCCTTCTTTTTGTCGACGTGGTATACATTGAAGTTGAAATTTGGACTGTAACACATCACAGAGACGTTTCACGTCTTTGAAACAAAAACCTTGTGTATTAAGAAGAACTCCTTTCGATTGTTTTGATTTCATTGACCCATCGTCCATATACCAATAAGCTAATGATTTTGCTGTAAGCCAACGATGAATTAATTTGGGAACCTTTTTAGTTTTTCCAGAGTAAAATTGAGTAGCATAGAACTTGAGACTAGGTGAAAAAGAAGTAGAAAAAAGCTTCTTTCCTCGAGCCTCGCGAAGACGACCTTTTACCCAAGGTTGAAACACTTGATAAAGATGTTCTACATAGGCTTGATGGAATAAAGATTGTTCAATTTTCAGCCTAACACATTGCCCATTTTGTGAAAACTCAGCATGAGCATCTCCAAGTAAAATGCCAAATAAAATTTCTTTTTGATTTTTTGTCACTTTTAAAAGTTTATTCATGGTTTAGAGATTCCATTTTTAGTGGCTACTAGTCGCCCAGTAGTTCAGACTATATCATCAACCAAAAACAAAAATTTCAAATTTTTGACTTGGTTGTCCAGCGTGTAGTCGTTGAGGGGTTAGTACGTCTTAAGTAGACGCAAAACTTCCCTGCTGATTGTCCGCACCAAGACATTGTTACGCAATTCAAATTTGAGTTTGTAGTGTAAATACATTTTAATTATGAATTGTATTTCAAAACTAAAACAACTCAGTTAATATGGAAAAAGGTATTCTTGGATACTAGATTCCTTGATTAAGGTTGTTAATCAAGCAATTTCATTCCTTCAGTCACAATGGTAACGGAAACACGTGACTTAGAAAACGGATGTTCCAGCATACAGCTAGATAAATGCCTTGTGTATTATTACACAAGATAAATGCTTTGTGTATTACTACACAAGCGCCCCATATTAAGGCGACCGCCCCAGTCAAACTGCCCGCCTGAAACTGTCAAGTGTCCTGCTTCAAGGAACACCATTAGAATTCTAGCTCCTCCAGAGTGGTCTCTCACTGTTGGCTCCAGTTTCCCCGAAAAGAAACTTTCAACGCCTCCCACCTAGGCTGCGCAAGAAGAGCCCGAACCCAATTTCAGGTTACAGTCAAGCTTCATAGGGTCTTTCTGTCCAGGTGTAGGTAGTCCGCATCTTCACAGACATGTCTATTTCACCGAGTCTCTCTCCGAGACAGCGCCCAGATCGTTACGCCTTTCGTGCGGGTCAGAACTTACCTGACAAGGAATTTCGCTACCTTAGGACCGTTCATTTATGTTAACGATTTTCTTTATGCAAACAGCTCATAAAGAGTCGCGCAATTTCAGTGTAGAAAGAAATTTCACTTGAATTGCCTCTACGTCGCCATAGAGATCGGACTATATCATCATTTTTCGTGGTGAAAAATGTCTAGCGTATAGTCTCTGAGGATTCTTTCATTTTTTGAGTTTTTAGTCCAAAGGACTAAAAACAAAGGTTTCACGTATTATGTCATCACTATGTGTAATCCGTTTTTTTCGAAACTCATTAAGTCGAGTTCGTAAAACTAATATATTTTCTAGGTCGTTTTGCGTGTGTATTCCATGTTCAAGAAGTTGAAGAGTTTTTTGAAATACCTGGAATTCGTGTTTCTTTTTATTGGAGAGAAAGCCAAAGCGTCTAAAAAAAGGCAGAATAAACCTTTTCAACAGTACACGACTAGAAACTTCCAACGTGTAAAAACCTTGACGAGATTCTCGAATTTTGCCACACCCAAGATATTTTCTACAAATTTCCAACACAAGTTTATCTGAATTACTCACATTAAAATGACCTGAAAATTTCCACCCACTAGAATAGTCTTTGCGTGGCCGTGCGGTAAGAAAAAAACTTCCTTCACCATCTACAAAACCAGCAATATAATACCCTTTTTCAGGTGGGACTTTTTTAATGTCATAAATTTTTGGCATATGAAAGTCTTTCCTGCTGATTGCCTCTATCTTTTTGTACTACCGTGCTCAAAAACAACCGTGTTCAAAAAAAACTAGTCACATTTTCACTTCTAGGTAATTTCTTGATTGATAAATCAAGAGTGTTTATCATGAGAGCGACAGCGAACTGTCAAGAGCTTCTAAACACGAAATCCTACAAGTAGTGCTAGATTGTCGAGATTTTCCAGCAAATAGCTAGATTTTTTAACTACAAAAGTCTATAGTTACGGCCGCCGTTCACCGGGGCTTCGGTCGTCAGCTTTTTCTTGAAGAATAACCAACTTCCTTAACCTTCCGGCACTGGGCAGGCGTCAGCCCCCATATGTTGTCTTACGACTTTGCGGAGACCTGTGTTTTTGGTAAACAGTCGCCTGGGCCTGGTCACTGCGGCCAAGTTTTTACTTGGCACCCCTTCTCCCGAAGTTACGGGGTCATTTTGCCGAGTTCCTTAGAGAGAGTTGTCTCGCGCCCCTTGGTATTCTCTACCAACCTACCTGTGTCGGTTTTCGGTACAGGTACTTTTTGTCTTATGTGTAGTGCGAGCTTTTCTTGGAAGTATGACAGCTAGTAAATTCTCACTCCAAAGAAAGAGTGAAAACGTATCACTTCTTAACTCAAAATAGTTTTTCTTCTATCTCTCAACGTCTTGAAAGCTTCCACTGAAATCCAAATCCAGCTTACCCCTGCCTGCTCCGTCCCTCGGTACCAACAAAAAGTAGTACAGGAATATTAACCTGTTTGCCATCGGCTACGCCTTTCGGCCTCACCTTAGGTCCTGACTCACCCTCCATGGACGAACCTAGTGGAGGAATCCTTAGGTTTACGGGGCATTGGATTCTCACCAATGTTTGCGTTACTCAAGCCGACATTCTCACTTCCGC